AGTAAAAAGTAGAATAATAGATTTGAAATATTTATTATATAGATTTAAAGAGATAATCATGGAGTATAAAATTATTAAAAATAAGTTTTATAAAACTTATTTTTAATAATAACTATTAATAGAATTAGGTTACAAATAAATTAATAATAATTAATTTTAAAACCTAAAGGGAAACCTTAATATTAATAATATATATTATTTATATTATTAATATGATAATAACTAAGTGAACTGAAACATCTAAGTAACTTAAGGAGAATAAATCAACAGAGATATTATGAGTATTGGTGAGAGAAAATAATAAAGGTCTAATAAGTATTATGTAATAAATATGTAAGAAAATAGGATAACAAATTCTAAGACTAAATACTATTAATAAGTATAAAAAGTACCGTAAGGGAAAGTATGAAAATGATTATTTTATAAGCAATCATGAATATAATTTTTATATTAATGATGTACCTTTTGTATAATGGGTCAGCAAGTAATTAATATTAGTAAAACAATAAAGTTATAAAAAAATAGAAAAAAATATATATATATATAAAAATATATTAAAATATTTAATTAATATTAATTGACCCGAAAGCAAACGATCTAACTATGATAAGATGGGTAAACGATCGAACAGGTTGATGTTGCAATATCATCTGATTAATTGTGGTTAGTAGTGAAAGACAAATCTGGTTTGCAGATAGCTGGTTTTCTATGAAATATATGTAAGTATAGCCTTTATAAATAATAATTATTATATAATATAATATTATATTATATTATATTATATTATATAAAGAATGGTACAGCAATTAATATATATTAGGGAACTATAAAAGTTTTATTAATAATATTAAATCTCGAAATATTTAATTATATATAATAAAGAGTCAGATTATGTGCGATAAGGTAAATAATCTAAAGGGAAACAGCCCAGATTAAGATATAAAGTTCCTAATAAATAATAAGTGAAATAAATATTAAAATATTATAATATAATCAGTTAATGGGTTTGACAATAACCATTTTTTAATGAACATGTAACAATGCACTGATTTATAAAATAAAATAATATTTAAAATCAAATATATATATATATATATTTGTTAATAGATAATATACGGATCTTAATAATAAGAATTATTTAATTCCTAAAATGGAATATCATATTTATTAATAATAATAAAAAATATGAATACTGAATATCTAAATATTATTATTAATAAAAAGTAATAATAATAATATGGTAATAGAACATTTAATGATAATATATATTAGTTATTAATTAATATATGTATTAATTAAATAGAGAATGCTGACATGAGTAACGAAAAAAAGGTATAAACCTTTTCACCTAAAACATAAGGTTTAACTATAAAAGTACGGCCCCTAATTAAATAATAAGAATATAAATATATTTAAGATGGGATAATCTATATTAATAAAAATTATCTTAAAATATATATATATATATATAAAAATATATTAATATATAATAAATATATATATATATATAATTATATTATATTTAATATAAACTAATAAAGATCAGGAAAAATATTAATGTATACCGTAATGTAGACCGACTCAGGTATGTTAGTAGAGAATATGAAGGTGAATTAGATAATTAAAGGGAAGGAACTCGGCAAAGATAGCTCATAAGTTAGTCAATAAAGAGTAATAAGAACAAAGTTGTACAACTGTTTACTAAAAACACCGCACTTTGCAGAAACGATAAGTTTAAGTATAAGGTGTGAACTCTGCTCCATGCTTAATATATAAATTAAATTATTTAACGATAATTTAATTAAATTTAGGTAAATAGCAGCCTTATTATGAGGGTTATAATGTAGCGAAATTCCTTGGCCTATAATTGAGGTCCCGCATGAATGACGTAATGATACAACAACTGTCTCCCCTTTAAGCTAAGTGAAATTGAAATCGTAGTGAAGATGCTATGTACCTTCAGCAAGACGGAAAGACCCTATGCAGCTTTACTGTAATTAGATAGATCGAATTATCGTTTATTATATTCAGCATATTAAGTAATCCTATATTTTATAGGTAATCGTTTAGATATTAATGAGATACTTATTATAATATAATGATAATTCTAATCTTATAAATAAAAAAAATTAATAATAATAATAATTATTATTATTATTATTAATAATACTTAATAGATATATTATTCTTAAGTAATATATAATAATATTATTATATATATATATAAGAGACAATCTCTAATTGGTAGTTTTGATGGGGCGTCATTATCAGCAAAAGTATCTGAATAAGTCCATAAATAGATATATAAAATTATTGAATAAAAATAATATATATTATATATATTAATTATAAATTGAAATATATTTATATTTAATTCTATAACCAATAATTTGGTAATTAGAATCCTTTTTTAAGGAGTGAATATATTTTAGTAATAGATAAAAATATGTACAGTAAAATTGTAAGGAAAACAATAATAACTTTCTATAAAAAAAATATTATATTTATGATTTATAAATATGGAAAGAATTATATTAATATAATGGTATAACTGTGCGATAATTGTAACACAAACGAGTGAAACAAGTACGTAAGTATGGCATAATGAACAAATAACACTGATTGTAAAGGTTATTGATAACGAATAAAAGTTACGCTAGGGATAAATTACCCACTTGTCCCATTATATTGAAAAATATAATTATTTAATTAATTTATTAATTAAAGTAAAGTAAATTGGGTGAATTGCTTAAATATCCATTATAAATAAATAAATAAATTATATGGACAATAAGCAGCGAAGCTTATAACAACTTTTATATATATATATATATAGTTATAAGAACGTTCAACGACTAGATGATGAGTAAAGTTAACAATAATTCATCCATGAGTGCCCAATATCTTATAAATAAGAATATATAATAATATATATATTATATTATAAAGATTATATAATATTAATTTATATTTATTTTTATATTTATTATAAGATAATGATATAGTCTAAACAATTTGGTAACAGATTGTTAAATATGTAATATATTTAAATAATAATAATAATTGAACAGGGTAATATAACGAAAGAGTAGATATTGTAAGTTATGTTTGCCACCTCGATGTCGACTCAACATTTCCTCTTGGTTGTAAAAGCTAAGAAGGGTTTGACTGTTCGTCAATTAAAATGTTACGTGAGTTGGGTTAAATACGATGTGAATCAGTATGGTTCCTATCTGCTGAAGGAAATATTATCAAATTAAATCTCATTATTAGTACGCAAGGACCATAATGAATCAACCTATGGTGTATCTATTGATAATTATATAATATATTAATAATAATTTTATAATTAATATATTATCTATATTAGTTTATATTTCTCCTACCGGGGTTCCGGTTATCTACTGAAACCGGAACTATATATTAATTATCATAGTAGATAAGCTAAGTTGATAATAAATAAATATTGAATACATATTAAATATGAAGTTGTTTTAATAAGATAATTAATCTGATAATTTTATACTAAAATTTAATAATTAATAGGTTTTATATATTATTTATATATATATAATTATATTAAATATATATATAATATTAATAAAATACTAATTTATCAGTTATCTATATAATATCTAATCTATTATTCTAATAATATATCTTAAATAAAAAAAAATCATATATAACGATCACTATTATTCATAAGGGATACCCTTAGGAAAGTGATAACTATTACTATAATATTTATAATACTTTTTATTATTTAATTAATAAAAATTATTTATTCATATCTTAATAAATAAATAATAAAAAAAAATAATTGATTTATATCTTAATAAATATAAGATGTTATTAAATATAATTATTTATATTTTATATTTCTCCTACCGGGGTTCCGGTTACCTACTGAAACCGGAACTATATATATTTAATATATTATTAATTTTTAATATAATATAATATAATATAATATAATATAATAAATAATTAATTAATTTTTATATCTTTATTTATTTATAATCTTTATATACTTTATTTTTTAATAAAATTATTAATCTTTTTTTTATAAATTTATATTAATTCTATTAATAAGTGATATTTAATTAAATAAAATTTATATTATATTATAAATATAATTATTTATATTTTATATTTCTCCTACCGGGGTTCCGGTTACCTACTGAAACCGGAACTATATATATTTATATATTATAAATAAAATATGCCTTTAATGGTTCCCCCTCATTTTAATATATATATTATAATAATATTAAATACTTTTTTATATATTATTTATATTATAATAATAATAAAAGGTATTTATAATAAAAATAATATTTATATAGTAAATATATATTATAATAGTTTTATAATTAATATACTTTATAATTTATTAATATATATTATTATTATATTAATATATTATATAATATTATATTTTCTTTTATTTAGATACTCCTTCGGGGTCCGTCCCCCGCGGGGCGGGCCGGACTATTTTTATTTTAATAATTCTAAATTATGATAATCAATTAATAATAATTAAAAAAATAAATGAGTATTTTTATTTATAAAGTATTAATTCTTTTATCATAAGGGGTTCTGGATTTCACACCGGACCTAAAACTCCTTTCCTGGAATTCATATTATTTATAAAAGTGTTTACTAATAAAAAATTAATAAACTAATTTATATAATATTATTATTAATTATATAAATAGATATTATAAATAGTTATCCCTTTTATATTAAAAGGGGATAATTTAAATAAGATAAATAATAAATTTATATAAATCAATTATAATATTTATATTATTTTTAATATATTTTATTTTTATAATAGGTTAATAATATAACACAACTAGATAATATTATCACTTAATATAATATAACACAATCGGATAATATTATCATTCAATATAATATATAGTAATTATTATAAATAATCCATAAATAAAAAGATAAATAAATAATTTTATATCCATTAATATTATTATTATTATATTAAAAAAAATTAATAAAATATATGTAAATTATATAATTATATTATTATTATTTCATTTCTATTTATTATTATTATATAAATAATAAGTGTTTCTTATTTTTAATAAAATTATTAAATTTATCTATAAATAATTAATTAATAATTTTATAAATATTATATAAAAAATATATAATTATTATAAAAAGAATAATAAATATATTTTATAAAATATATATATATATTATAATTAATATAATATATATTTATAAGGAATATATATATATTAAATATTATCATAAATAATATAATTATTATAAAAAGAATAAGTAAATAAATAATTATTAAATATATAATAATTAATAATAAATAGTTATATTAGCTTAATTGGTAGAGCATTCGTTTTGTAATCGAAAGGTTTGGGGTTCAAATCCCTAATATAACAATAATAATAATAATAAATATTATATTAATTAATTAATTAATTAATTAAAATAAATAATAATATCGTCTTAAATAAATTATTATTCCTAATTGGAGTTATTGGATAAAACTAATAATAATAATATATGACCCTCGCGGGACCAACCCAGTGAACAACGGGGTTGGCGCCCGCGGGGGGATTTATAATATATAAATAAATAATAAAATTTATAATTAATAATTTAATAAAATAAACCTCTAAAAATATTAATATTATATTTTAATACTCCTTTGGAATTCTTATTGGGGGGGGGGAACTATTATATATATTAATTAAATATAATATATATATAAATATATTCTTAATTTAATCTTTTTATTATTATTATTATAATAATAAAATATAATAAAATAAATAAATATAAATATAAATATATGATTTATATATTTATATTATAATTTAAAAGTTTTTATATTAATGATAATCTTTTAATTTATAATTTATATAATTAAATATTTAGTAAATATTTATTAAAGGAGTCTCCGCCCCGTTATGCGGTGTGTATTTCGAAGGAGTAATAATTTTAATTAATAATTATGAATTATAATTATAATAATAAGTAAAAAGGAGGTGTTGTTTTAAGGTTAAACTATTAGATTGCAAATCTACTTATTAAGAGTTCGATTCTCTTCATCTCTTAAATAATTAATAATATATTATATATATTTTTATAATAATTAATTAATATAATAAAAATTATAAGAATATTTTTAATAATAAAGAATTAATTATATAATAAAGTGAATATATTTAATTAGTATAAAATTAATTATATATATAAAGGTGAATATATTTCAATGGTAGAAAATACGCTTGTGGTGCGTTAAATCTGAGTTCGATTCTCAGTATTCACCCTATAATAAAAATAATAACATATCTCACTTATTATAATACTTTCTTATTTATATCTATATATTAATATTCATTACTTAATTATTATTAATAATAATAATAATTCTATCATAAGGGATTTTAGGATGAAATTAATAATAATATAAAATTTATATTATTAGATATTCATTATTATCATTATTTAATAAATATAAATATATCTATTTTAATATATTATATAAATTATTTATTAATAAAAATAAATAGATATATATATATATTATTATAATAAATATTTAATTAATATTATTATAATTAATTAATTAATTAATTTAATTTTTAATTTATATATAAATAAAAATATAATTCTTAAATAATTATTATTATATTTTATTATTTATAATTAAAGATATAATAATAATAATAAGTCATTAATATATAATATTAAAGTATCTAATTCTTATAAAAATATTGAAGGAATAATATAAATATAATATAAATATATTATATAAATATTATATAAATTTTGTATATATATATTATAATAATTATTATATAAGTAATAATATAACAATTATATTGTTCTTCTATTTATTAATATTTATTTTTATAAATTACAATTAGGATCTTTTTAAAGTTTTTATTTATTAATAAAATTATATTAATTAAATGATTATAATAAATAGCTATTTTGGTGGAATTGGTAGACACGATACTCTTAAGATGTATTACTTTACAGTATGAAGGTTCAAGTCCTTTAAATAGCAATAATTTATATAAATATATAAAAAATGAGTCGTAGACTAATAGGTAAGTTACCAAAATTTGAGTTTGGAGTTTGTTTGTTCGAATCAAACCGATTCAATATTATATTAATATATAATATATATTATCTCCTTTATAAATAATTATCCTAATAAAATCTCATAACTATATATAATATATAATTATACTTTTCTTTTTATATTTATTAAATAACTATTATTCCCTTTTTTTATTTATTTTATTAATTAATAATAAAATATATAATATAAAAACTATTGAATTATTTATTTTTATTATTATATAATTATTAATAATATAAATATATATATTATTTATATAATTTATATATATAAATATTTAATCCTAATAATAAATAAATAAATAAATTTATAATAATATTATCTTCTATTAATATTTCAATCCTTTTATAAAATAAAATAAAGGTGTTCATTAATTAATAATATAATATATAAAAGATTAATTAATTTATTAATTTATTAATTAATTGTAATGATAATTAATAATCTTATTAATAATAATAAATATTATAAATTTTAATTATATAATTATAATTATATAAAATGTTTTTTATTATTATAATAATAAATATTAATATATTTATGATAAATATTATTTAATTATTATAATTGTATTTATAATTAATATAATAAATTATAAATATCTTTCTAAAAAAAAAAGTATCATTTTATTAATTTTTATATTAAATTTATAAACAACTTATAATAATATTCTAAAATATATAAAAATAATAAAAAATAAAAATAATGATATATCTTTTATTTAATTTAATTAAATTTATTATTTATGATTTATAATTAATTAAATAGAGTGGGTTAATAATATATAATTCTTGCTTTAGTGGTGGATTTATTCCTAAAAAGTAATATAAATAATAAGAGAATATTGTTTAATGGTAAAACAGTTGTCTTTTAAGCAACCCATGCTTGGTTCAACTCCAGCTATTCTCATAATATATATATATATATAATAATAATATATATAATTATAATATATATTATTTTATTTAATTATTAGTTTTATATAAAAAGAAAAATTATAATAGTAATTCTTTTTTTATTATAAATAAGTATAGATTAATATAATATTATTAATTAAAATAGCTCTCTTAGCTTAATGGTTAAAGCATAATACTTCTAATATTAATATTCCATGTTCAAATCATGGAGAGAGTATTATATAATAATAATTAGTTTATTATTGATAATATAAAAAATGATAATAGTCCCATCCGCCAACGGAGTAAATAATTATTATAAGTTTATCTTAAAAAATATTAATAAAAATAATAATTTATTTATGATTTTATGATTAATAAATAGGATGGGACAATGATAATAGATATAAGTTAATTGGTAAACTGGATGTCTTCCAAACATTGAATGCGAGTTCGATTCTCGCTATCTATAATTAATATAATTAATAATAAATATTTATTTACATATAAATAATAATTCTTATATTAATATTTACTTTATAAATATTTAATAAATCCCCCGCGGGCGCAATTCAACCCCGTTGTGTTATTCACCGGGTTGGTGCCCACGGGGGTTTAATAATAATAATAATTTATATAATAATTAATTAATTAATAAATATTAATTTTTATAATAAAAATTTAATAAATAATAAATTTTATATAATAAAGTAATTATTTTAATAATACTAATGTTAATAATAATTTATTATTATAATTTATTAATAATTTTATTCTTTTTATAATTTTTAATTATTATTATTATTAATAAATAAAATAAAGATATTTATTTAATATTATATTTAATATTTTATAAAAATACTATTATTTGAATATACTATTTGAAATTCTTATCTTCAAATTTTATAATTTATTTATAATTACTATCAATAATAATAAAATATTCATTCCATATTATATTTTATTATATTATTATAAGTATTAATTAATGAAATTTAATATATATATATTATATATTTTATAAAGTATATTATATATTTTAAATAATACAATATTATTGTATATATAAATATTAAATAAATCCCCCGCGGGCGCAATTCAACCCCGTTGTGTTATTCACCGGGTTGGTCCCACGGGGGTTAAATAATAATAATAAATAAAGAATATATTTAATAATATCAATTGTCATATAAAAAAGTTAATAATTATTATTCCTATCGAAGTTTTTTTATAAAAAAATTAATAATAATAATTATTTATTATTAATAAATAGAATAAACAATAAGAATAGTTTTTTTTTTATATTATTAATATTATATATATAATAATAAATATTAATAATAAGTATATATATATTATTAATATATTTAATTTTTGTTATTAAATATAAATTAATTAGGATAAATATAATAAATAATAAGATTTAATTATATATAATTAAATATAATTAAATAAATATAATTCACACTATTATTATTAATTTAACCCTGTTGTGTTATATTATTCATCAAATATATTTCATAGAAATAAATATAATAATAATAAAGGATCTGTAGCTTAATAGTAAAGTACCATTTTGTCATAATGGAGGATGTCAGTGCAAATCTGATTAGATTCGTATATTATAATTAAATATTAATAAATAATTAAATATATATATATTTAATAATTATTATATCTATTTAAAAGTTTTATTAATGATTATATATATTTTATATTACCCCCGCGGTCGCCAACCCAGTTGTTCACTGGGTTGGTCCCACGGGGGGGGGGGGAGATTATATTATAATATATTAAATTTAAATTAAATATGTATAAAATAAAATATATATATATATATATATATAAAATAATAAATAATAATCTTATACTTTTATTTTATATTATCATATTATTAATAATAAATTATTTTTTAGTAATTATTTTTTATAAAAGAGTAAATCCCGATAGGTGTATTATTAATATTTTTAATAATTAATTAATTAAATCTTTAATTATATATTTTATATATTATTAATATATATAATATATAAGGAACTTTATTTTTCCCCTCCGTGGGCACCAACCCAGTGAATATGAACAACTGGTTTGTAATGCGGGGATTATATAATTTATATAATAATAAATAAATAAATATATATATATATTAATTAAAAATTATATAATAATTAATATATTATAAATTATTATCTTAATAATAATATTAAATTGATATTAACATTATATTATATTATATTATATTATAAATAATATAATAGTTCCCTAGTGGGGATTCCAAAGTAATATTAGATATAACCCTATTAATTTAATTATAAAATATTTATAAATAATAATAATTTATATTTTATTTATATATATATATTATATATATCTTTTTTTATAATAAATAAATAATTTTTAATAATATATTATAAAAAAATTAAATAATTAATTTATAAAAGGAGTCCGGCCGCCCCACGGGGGGGGGCGGACCCCGAAGGAGTAATAAATTTATGTAAAAAATAATAAATTAAATTATAATAAAAATAAAAAGTTTTTATATTTATTATTATTATTAATAATATATTATATTTTAAATAGTGCTGACCATTGTATATGATAGTTGGAATAATAAGAATAGTTATAAATTTTATAATATTTGTTTTTTTTTTATTATTATATTTATATTTATATTTATATAAAGGAAAATTAACTATAGGTAAAGTGGATTATTTGCTAAGTAATTGAATTATAAATTCTTATGAGTTCGAATCTCATATTTTCCGTATATATCTTTAATTTTAATGGTAAAATATTAGAATACGAATCTAATTATATAGGTTCAAATCCTATAAGATATTATATTATATTTATATAATATATTATTAAATGAACACCTTATTTAAATTTAATAAAAATATTAATTAATTCCTAAAGGGTTAAATACCAATAAATATTTATTATAAAAATAATATATATCCTCCTTCACCCCTTTGTAGATGGAGGAGACTATAATTAAATAATAAATAAATATTATTATTATTAGTGAACATATTTATTTTATTAAAGGTGTAAATTTACCCCAATAGGTGTAATATTTTTAATATAATTATAATATTTTTATTTTATATTATTAAGTAAAGATTATTTATTAAAGGTGTATTATAATTTTATAGTATTATATCTTATAACAAATATATAATATATTTATAACCCCCGCGGGCGCCAATCCCGTTGTTCACTGGATTGGTCCCACGGGGGGTATTTATAATTATTATTAAATAAAGCCTATTTAATTTAAGATTAATATATTATTATAATTATTATAAGTAATAATATAGTTATTAATAATAATATTAATATTATATAAATAAACAATAATTTATAACTTTCATAATAAAAAATAAAAATTAATTTATATTTCCTTTTAAGATTTTTATATTTATATATTCAGGTTTATAATTTATAAATAACAAAATAAAAATCAATTTAATATATGATAAAAATAATAAATTTATAATATAATGGGGTTATAGTTAAATTTGGTAGAACGACTGCGTTGCATGCATTTAATATGAGTTCAAGTCTCATTAACTCCAATAATTATATTTTATATATATTTTATATAATAAATTATATATATATATATTAAATTAATAAATAAATAAATTAATTAATTAAATAAATGTATATTATATAAAAATATAATATTAATATTTTTTTTTATAATAATTAAATATATTATAAATATAAAATAAAACTTTCATTATTAATTAAATACTATAGTGTTATATTATGTATTATATTGATTAATAATTTCATGATATGAATAATAAATTATAATAAATTTTAATAATATTATTAAATTAATTAATTAATTAATTAATTAATTATTATAATTAATTAAATAGAAACTATAATTCAATTGGTTAGAATAGTATTTTGATAAGGTACAAATATAGGTTCAATCCCTGTTAGTTTCATAAATATTAAATATAAATATATATATAAATATAAATATAAATATAAATATATATATTATAATATAATTATATATTATATATTATATATTAATATATATAAATTAATTAATTATTATTTAACTCTTATAATTATTATTATTTTATATAATAATAATAAATATTAATAAATTTATATTTATTATTAATTAAAAATATAAAAGATATTAATAATATTAATAAATAAATCCCCTATGGGTGTATTACATTACAACCCCCATTATATTGCTTACCGAATTGGTTTTGTTCCACGGATATTGTAATAATATAAATAATTTGTTATTAATTATTATTTTTTAAGTTAAATAATTTATATAAAGGATTAATTAATTAATTATAATTTTAATAAGAGTCCGGCCGCCCCCCACGGGGGCGGACCCCGAAGGAGTAAATATATTATAATAATTATATAAATATATATATAAATATTATATTAAATAATAATATATATATATTGTATATATCTATATATATATATCTATTATATTAAATAATAATATATATATTGTATATATCTATCTATATATATATATATAAGGAGGGATTTTCAATGTTGGTAGTTGGAGTTGAGCTGTAAACTCAATGACTTAGGTCTTCATAGGTTCAATTCCTATTCCCTTCATAAATTTATTATTAATTTTATAAAATTAATGAATATTATATTATATTATATTATATTATATTATTCAATTAATAATATAATAAAGTTTAATTAATTAATTATGAATATTTTATAAAATAATTTTTAATTTAATATAATTCGATAAATAATACAATTTATTTTATGATTAATTTAATTTAATATAAAAAATATATATATTTTATATAAAAGACTTATATTAATAAATATATCTTTATTTTATATATTAATATATAATATATATATATATAAATAAATAATAATTAATTAATTTAATTAATTTATTCTTATTTTATATATTATATATTAAATAATTTATATCATCTTTTATATTTATATAAAACATATAAAAATAATTATAAAGTATATACTTTTATTAATTATATAAAACCCCCGCAGGCGCAATACAACCCTGTTGTGTTATTCACCGGTTGTCCACGAGGGTAATAAAATAATTAATATATGTATTTAATAAATTTAAATTTCTATTTTATATATATATTAAATATATATATAAATAAGAGTTTTTATATTTAATAAATAGACATTATTATTTTCATATAATATGTCCTTATAGCTTATCGGTTAAAGCATCTCACTGTTAATGAGAATAGATGGGTTCAATTCCTATTGAGGACGATAATATATATATATATAATATATAAATATGTATTAATAATAAATAAATAATTTTTATAAATTTATTTTAATAATTAATTATATTTCTTTAAAAAAAAACTATCATATTTAATTTTAATTAATATTATTGATATATTTATTGAAATTTATTAATTTTATATTATTCATTAATATATAATTATTAATAATTTTATATCATTTATAATTTTATTATTATAAAATAAATACTATTTTATATTTTTATCTTATTTATAACCCCCGCGGGCGCCAATCCCGTTGTTCACTGGATTGGTCCCACGGAGGGGTATTTTATTTATAATATTATTAAATAAATAATTATTTATAATAATAATAATTAATGATTTATATTAATAAATAGAATTATTATATTTATATATAACTCTTAAATTATAATAATAATACATTATTCATTCCATATTATATTATTAAAAATTAATTCATATTTTAATAAATAAATATATATATATATATAATATAAGATATTCATTATAATATATTCTTAAAAAATAAATAATAATTATAATAAATATTATGAATATTATTAATAATTAAAAATATTTAAATGATTTATAAAAATATAAATAAATTATAAATAAGGAATATATATATATATATATATAATAATAATTATCAATATTATATATTTATTTATATATTATATTTATATATATTTAAATTAATAAATTTAATAAATTTAGATATTCTTTTATAGTTTTATTATAATATTTTACTATGAATATCTATTGAACAACAGGATTGTAATATGGGGATAATAAAATATATTAATATAATTATATATTTACTCCTTCACCCCACATATGGCGAGGATTATTATTTTATATATATTATAAATTAATATTAATGTAATAAATACATATATATAAATTATAATTTATTATAATTAATTAATTAATTATTAATAATATTATTATTATTAATAATATAAGATAGTTATTTATATTTATATATTATATAAATATTATTATAAAAAAAGTTAATAAAATATAAGTATATATTATAATATATTTATATTAAATATTATAATGATATATATATTTAATATTATTAAATATTATTTCAATATATAATTAGTTTTATATGATATATAGAATTATTATTAATTTTATAAATTTAAAAGGAGTATAATATTGATATAAATTTTATTTAATTAATAAATATATTAATATTTTTAATTAATTAATAATATCTTTATATATATATATATTAATTTTAATTATATAATTATCTTTTTTATTTAATAATTATAATTATATATTTATTTATATAATAAAATTATAATTTGTCCCCCCGTAGGCAATCAGTGAATATGAACAACTGGATTGTAATGTGGGGGTTATAGATAATTATTATATTTATTATTATAATATAATATAATATAATAGTCCCCATCTTCAGTAGGGTGAAGGAGAATAAAAAAATTATTAAAAAGTATATTATTAATATTTTTAATAGCTTGTATAGTTTAATTGGTTAAAACATTTGTCTCATAAATAAATAATGTAAGGTTCAATTCCTTCTACAAGTAATAATATTATATCTTATTAAAAAAAAACTTACTCATATTATAAATTATAATAAATAAATTATATATTAAATCTTTAAATATATATATATAATATTTTAATATTTATTAAATGAACATCTTAATTTAATAAAGGTGTTAATTTATCAGAGGTTGATTATTAGATAGGGGACCATTAAAGGGATCCGAGATTAGATAAAGGATAAATAATAATAAAAAATATATATAATATATATTTATCTATAAAATATTTATATAAAAAATAATAGATAAATAAATAAAAAGATATAAATAAATAATTCTATTTTTATATTATATTATTATATTAATAATATAAATAAGAATATAAATAAAAATTAATAATATATATATATAATATTATTAATAAATAATCATATGAGTATTCTTATTATAATTAATTTATTAATATTTTAATAAATATAAATAATAAATATATTCATTAAAAATAAATAAAAATAATATATTCTTAAAAAAAAAATAAAAATAATAATAATAATAATAATATTTATAATTTTATATATTTTATATATATTATATATTATAAATTATATATATTTATATATTTTATATAATAAATAAGTATATAAATATTAATTAATTAATTAATTAATTAATTAATTAATAAATTAATAAATTTATGATATTAATATTATAAATTTTAATTATAATAAATATATAAAAAAGATATATTATTTCAATAAAAAGTATATAAAAGGTTTATAATATTAAATATATAATAGTGATGGGACTGTAATGATATTTTATTTTTAATAAATTTATTAAAGATTATATTATATAAATATAAAAAAAAATAAAAATATTATAAAATTATATTCTATATATATAATATTATTATTTAATATATTATATTATATTATATTATATTATATTATATTATAAAAAATAATATTTTTTTTATTTAAAAGTAGTATTAACATATTATAAATAGACAAAATAGTCTAAAGGTTAAGATTTATTTAATGTTAGATTTATTAAGATTACAATTAACAACATTCATTATGAATGATGTACCAACACCTTATGCATGTTATTTTCAGGATTCAGCAACACCAAATCAAGAAGGTATTTTAGAATTACATGATAATATTATGTTTTATTTATTAGTTATTTTAGGTTTAGTATCTTGAATATTATATACAATTGTTATAACATATTCAAAAAATCCTATTGCATATAAATATATTAAACATGGACAAACTATTGAAGTTATTTGAACAATTTTTCCAGCTGTAATTTTATTAATTATTGCTTTTCCTTCATTTATTTTATTATATTTATGTGATGAAGTTATTTCACCAGCTATAACTATTAAAGCTATTGGTTATCAATGATATTGAAAATATGAATATTCAGATTTTATTAATGATAGTGGTGAAACTGTTGAATTTGAATCATATGTTATTCCTGATGAATTATTAGAAGAAGGACAATTAAGATTATTAGATACTGATACTTCTATAGTTGTACCTGTAGATACACATATTAGATTCGTTGTAACAGCTGCTGATGTTATTCATGATTTTGCTATCCCAAGTTTAGGTATTAAAGTTGATGCTACTCCTGGTAGATTAAATCAAGTTTCTGCTTTAATTCAAAGAGAAGGTGTCTTCTATGGCCAATGCTCAGAGTTGTGTGGGACTGGTCATGCAAATATGCCGATTAAAATCGAAGCTGTATCATTACCTAAATTTATGGAATGATTAAATGAACAATAATTAACATAAATTTATTATTAATGTTTTTAATAATTATAAATAATTTAATTTTTAAAAATAATAATAATAATAATTATAATAATATTCTTCTATATAATAGAAATATAGAATTATATTCTATTCAATCACCTTATATAAAAAATATAAATATTATTAAAAGAGGTTATCATACTTCCTTAAATAATAAATTAATTATTGTTCAAAAAAAAAATAATGAGGATAATTTAAAAATAAATAATTTAGAAATAGAAAATTTTTATAAATGATTAGTAGGTTTTACTGATGGAGATGGTTCATTTTATATAAAAGGTCTAGAAAAAGATTTAAAATTCTTTTATGGATTTCATTTACATAAAGATGATATTTCTTGTTTAGAACATATAAAAAAATATTTAAAAATACTTAATAATATTAACATTAGAGAACTATCAATTCAATTACTAATAACAAAAAAACAATGAATAAATGATAATTTATTACCTATTTTTGATAAATATCCTTGTATAACTATTAAATATTATAGTTATATAAAATGAAAAGAAGGATTAATAAAAAGTTTAAATAAAGTATCATCAAATAAAGAATTAATAGAATATAAACTATTAATTAATAATTATGAAATTATTAAAGATATAAAAATTCCTTATAATCATATAAATGATCATTGAATTTTAGGTTTTTTATAAGCTGAAGGTTCATTACTTATTGAAAGTAAAAGAAATAGTTGTAAATTATTTATTTCACAACATGAAAAAAGTAAAAAAACATTAGAAGCTATTAAAGATTATATTTTAAATAATTGAAAACCTATTGAGAATACACCAATATTTATTAAAAATTATTTATTAAATAATTGAAACAATATAATTTACTTATCTAAACTTAATAAATGTAATGTTATCAATTTAACACTAGCTAATATAGACTTTTTATATTATGTTATTATCCCTAAATTTAATAGTATAAATTGATATAGTATCAAATACAATAGTTTTATAAATTGACAATCTATTATTAATATTTATATAAAAGGTTTACATAAAGTTAATAATAAAGATATTATAAATTATATTGAATATCTTAGAAATTAAAATAAAAAAGGTATTAATAAAATTAATTATAATATTGAATTATATAATAATATTATTAATAATAATAAACCATTATATAATAAAAATTATCCATATAGACTTAATAGTATTATTCATAGTAAAAAAAGTATTACAGGTGTAGGAGTATTTGTATATGATTTAAATAATACATTAATTATAACATTTACTAGCCATGTACTAGCTGGAACACATTTTAATTGTTCTAAACATGAGATTGCTAAATATATTAAAAATGGTAATGTATTTATAAATAAATATATCTTAAAAAATATTTTATTAGATTAATTATTATATCTTATACGGCGTCCATACCATTTTAATGGACGGGACAGACTATTTTTATTTATAAAAATTTATATTATATAAATTATATATATAAATTATTCTTTTATTATTAATTAATTATATAATAAATTATTTATAAAATTATTCTTTATGACTATTGTCAAAATATTTAATAATATTCTTTTATTATTTATTATTTATTCTTATAGTTCCGGGGCCCGGCCACGGGAGCCGGAACCCCGAAAGGAGAATTTATATATATATATATATTTTTTTTATATGGTAATATTTATTAAAAATAAATAATGATTAATTACCCCCGCGAGTGCATTACATTACAACCCCATTATATTGCTCACTGGGTTGGTGCCCATGGGGGAGGAAATATATATTAATTAGTTATTCCATTAATAAATATTTTAAAGAAATATATATTAAATTATCATATTGATATAAATATTTATAATTATATTGATATTAATATTAATATTTATTAAATATTTAATATACCCTTTTTATTATTTAATAATAATATTTATATTTTATAATATAATTAAATATATTATAGATTTAATAATTAAATAATTAATAATTAAATAAACAATAATAATAATAATAATAATTAATATTATTAATATTTATTAATTTAGTTTTAATATAATAATAATAATAATACTTTTATTAAAGTTTTTATATAAAAATTAATAAATTATAATATAATTAAATTATAAGAATTATATTTATTATATATTATATCTTTAATAATTAATATAAATATAATATAATATAAAAATTAAGAATAAAATAATAATATTATTATAATTATCTTATTATAATATTAATATAATATTAATAAGTTAGGGTACTGCCCATAGGGGGTATTTATTCGAATTCCATAGATGTATTATATAAAGATTTATATAAAATAAATTATATCTTATTATTTATATATATATATATAAATAAAATCTTTATAATTCAATCCTATTATATATATATATATTATTCACTAAATTAATTAATTAATTATTATAAGAAGGAAGGAATAAAATATAATAATTATATATTATATAATTTATATAAATATATATTTATTATTATATATAAATATTATAAATAATTAAATAATTAAATATATATTTATTATTATATATAAATATTATAAATAATTAAATAATTAAATATAAATAATAAATAATATTAAAGTTTATATATTAAATATTAAAATAATTAATACTTTTATTATAAGGGATTCTGGGTTTTGTATCGGATCTCGGTACCCCTCCCCTGGTGATACACATCTTTATTAAATAAAGGTATTCATTAATAAAATATTAATAAAATAAAGATATTTATATTATAAAAATTAATATATATAAAGTATATATATTATAATATATTTTATATATATATATATATATTATTATATTATGTATTATTATATAAATTTATATATATATATTATTATAAGTAATAATAAGTATTATATATAGCTTTTATAGCTTAGTGGTAAAGCGATAAATTGAAGATTTATTTACATGTAGTTCGATTCTCATTAAGGGCAATAATAATAATAATAATTTATTAATTAATTAATAATTTATTCATAAATTAATCTATTTATAATAATTAATATATATTTTTTATAGTTTATTAATTAAAATTAATAATATTATATATATTTATTAAATATCTATAATTATTTATATTATAAGTATATAATATATTTCCCTTATTATAAAAATTAATACGATGAATAATATATAATAAGGTTAAATTTATAAATTTATAATAAAATTAATATATATATATTTATTATAATTATTAATAATAAAATTATTATCAATAATTAATAAATAAAAAATTAAATTATTATTCTTTTTAAATTAATTATAAAATATTATAAATGATTTAATAAATAATATTTATTTTATATTATTATTATTTATTTATGTAAATACTAAGATTTGAACTTAGATAATATGCACCTAAAAACATACATTTTACCATTAAATTATATTTACTTTACTATATAAAATTTATTATTATTATTATTATTATTATTATTAATATATTATTATATATAATTTATAATTTTTAATTATAAATATAATTATATATAAAAATTAATATAATATAATATAATATACTACTTATAAATAAATAAATAAATATATAAATAAATTATCTACATATTAAATAAAATAATTATTATTAGTTTTACTAAAAACCTTTTATGATAGAAGTAAATAATAAATTTATAAGAATTATTATTATTATTATTATTATTATATATAATAAATAAAATTATAATTATAATTATAATTATTATATAATAGTTTTCGAAGGAGGAAGGATATAAAGGAGATTAGCTTAATTGGTATAGCATTCGTTTTACACACGAAAGATTATAGGTTCGAATCCTATATTTCCTAAATCTAGATATAATATTATATCTATCTTAATATAATTATTTTATTTAATAAATAAATAAATAAATATAAAGTTCCAAATAAAAAAAAATTAAATGATATCAATATAATATCAATTGGAATTAAAGATTCTTTTTATTATAATAATAAATAAATAAAAAGAAGATATTATCAATGATTTATATTAATATAAATATAAATAATAAATAATATATATAATATAATTAATATATCTTATAATCCCCCTGAATGTAATTAATAAATACAATCCTGTTGTTTATATTCACTGGATGCCCAGTGGGGAGTAATATTATATTTATTCTTTTAATAATTATTAATAAAAATTATATAAAATATTGAAATAAATTATATTAAATATAATTTAATAATTAATATTAATCATAATAAATAAAAATTATATATCAATTTGATTATTCATCAAATATATGATGTTAATATATATATATATATATATCAAATTATATAATATTAGTTTCCCCCATCCCCTGCGGGACGGGTAGATCCCTTTAAGGTGTTTTTATATAAAAAATAATTTAGTAATCAATTATAATCTTAATAAGAATAAAAATCTTTATTATATTATAAAAATAAATAAATAAATAAGAATATATATATATATATATAAATTTAAATAATAAGATTAAAAATAATTATTATTCCTATTGGAATTAATGAATAAAACTAATAATAATAATAAAAAGTATGATTAAATAATTATTATTATTATTTTTTTTATTAAAGATTAAATAATATAAATAATATAATATTCTATTATAATTATATTATATATATAATATATAATAAAACAATAAAAAAGTGACACATTTAGAAAGAAGTAGACATCAACAACATCCATTTCATATGGTTATGCCATCACCATGACCAATTGTAGTATCATTTGCATTATTATCATTAGCATTATCACTAGCATTAACAATGCATGGTTATATTGGTAATATGAATATGGTATATTTAGCATTATTTGTATTATTAACAAGTTCTATTTTATGATTTAGAGATATTGTATCAGAAGCTACATATTTAGGTGATCATACTATAGCAGTAAGAAAAGGTATTAATTTAGGTTTCTTAATGTTTGTATTATCTGAAGTATTAATCTTTGCTGGTTTATTTTGAGCTTATTTCCATTCAGCTATGAGTCCTGATGTACTATTAGGTGCATGTTGACCACCTGTAGGTATTGAAGCTGTACAACCTACCGAATTACCTTTATTAAATACTATTATCTTATTATCTTCTGGTGCTACTGTAACTTATAGTCATCATGCTTTAATTGCAGGTAATAGAAATAAAGCCTTATCAGGTTTATTAATTACATTCTGATTAATTGTTATCTTTGTTACTTGTCAATATATTGAATATACTAATGCTGCATTCACTATCTCTGATGGTGTTTATGGTTCAGTATTCTATGCTGGTACAGGATTACATTTCTTACATATGGTAATGTTAGCAGCTATGTTAGGTGTTAATTATTGAAGAATGAGAAATTATCATTTAACAGCTGGACACCATGTTGGATATGAAACAACTATTATTTATCTACATGTTTTAGATGTTATCTGATTATTTTTATACGTACTATTTTATTGATGAGGTGTTTAATAAAAAAAATATTTATTTAAAATCAAATTTTAATAAACATAAATTAAATATGTATAATACATCACTTTGGAAATATAATTTAATAGGTTTTATCAATACAAATAATATTAAAATATTACCTATTATTAATAATTTAATTTTTATTAGAAATATACATATAAATAATAAATCTTTAATTAAAACAAATAATAAATTATATAATAATCTTTTATTAAATAAAATTAGAGATACTCTATTTATATCTATAAAACATTTTAAGAATTGATTATCAGGATTTGTAGTTGGTGATGGTTATTTTGGTATTAAAAAGAATATGCTTCATTCTTTTAATATTCTATTAAAAAAACTAGATATTATTCTATTAGAAAATATTAAATATTATTTAAATTTACTTAGTAAAATTTATGTAGATAATAAATATAATAAGGTACAATTACATCTAGAAAAATTAAGTATTATTATTGAAAAAATTATTCCTTTATTTAAAGAATATCCTTTATTAAGTAATAAATATTATAGTTTTGAACAATGATCTAAAAGTGCTGAAATAATTTATTATAACAAGGATAAATCATTAGCTAATAAATTTATTATAAATAAAAATTTAAATAAAGGTTTAGTATTATCTAATAGTAAAATTCCTTTTAATAAAATAAATAAATCCTTTATTTAAGGATTTATTGAAGCTGAAGGTACTTTTAATATTTGTATAAAAAATAATTCATGACAACTACTTATAAAATTAAATCAATTAACTCTTAATAATGAAGTATTAAAACATATTGCTAAAAATATTAAAACTTGAACATTTATAGATAATATAGAAGTACCTAAATCTATTAAAGAATCTTTAAAAGATATTGAATATTCAATTGTTAAATTAGATAGTGTTAAACCATATACTAATTTAAATAATATTCTTAATCTTTATTCTTTATTAAAATATAATAAAATTGATTTATTATATTATTTGTCCTAATTTAAATAATATAAAATGATTTTCTACTCCTTACGGGGTTCCCGCAAAGCGGGAACTAAATATATTAATTTTATAGCTTTTATAATAGCATTAGAAATTATTATTAAAGGTTTATATCATACTAATGAAGGTCATAATTTTATATTAAAATTAGATGAATTATCTAATAGTAATTTACTTGATATTAATGATTTACCTTGAGATATATATTATGAAATATTAAAAATAGATCCTATTTATGATTTAAATATACCTCATAGAATAAATTGTCAAAATTATGCTATATCTATTAGATATAATAAACCAGTGAAAACTGGAGTATTTATTTTTGATTTAAATAATAACTATATTATACTAGTAGGTGGTCAAGCTAAAACTGCTAAATATTTTAATGTTAAACTTAGTGAAGTAATTAGACATATTAGAAATAATACAATCTTTTTAAATAAATATTATTTAAAACCTCTTAAATAAATTAAATTTAATACATATAACCAATCCTTAAATAATATTCTTATACACATATCCTACTTTTTATTATAATAATAATAATATTACTCATATCAGGGTTTTTTTTTGTAAACTAATAAATATTTATACATATTATTAATATAAATTAATAAATTTATTTTATATTTAATAAAAATATAATATAATATAATAGAATATAATATAATAGAATATAATATAATAGTCCCCGCTGGAGGCGGGAGGACCCCGAAGGAGAATAATGTAATTATTTATATATTTATATTTATTATTAAAAGATAATATATTATATGACATAATATAATTTATTAAATAAAAAAAAAAATAAAAAGTATGATATAATATATATTATTATTAAATCAATAATAATAGAATAAAAAGTATAAAAATATATATATATAAATGATAAATAATTAAATAAATTATCATTAATTAATTATAATAAATTTTATTTTATATTATTAAAGATTAATTTATAATAATAATAATTATTATTATTAATAATAACGAATATATTAATAATTTTATAATTTATATATTATAAATAATTTATAAAAAAAAGTAATATTATATATATAAAAGATTAATAAAATATTTATTTTATTAATATATATATTTAGATATATATATATTAAATAAGGTTATATTATATATATATTATAAAAAATATATTATAGTTATATATATTACATATTTAATAAATATATTATTCACTATAATAAATAATTTAATAATAATAAATAATTATATATCCATAATTTTATATATTATAGTATTATTTATAATTTATATATATAATGTATAATATTTATTAATAAATATTATATAATTAAAAATAATATATATATAATAATAATAATAAATCCCCCGCGGGGTAATTACAACCCCATTGTGTTATTCACCGGGTGCCCACGAGGGTTATAAAATATTAAATTCAGAAGAAAATTATTTTTATTATTTTAATATCTATAAAAAAAAGTTTTTATAAATTATATTATAACAATTATCATATTCTTATATAAATAAATATTATTATATTTTATATTATATATATTAATATTATTATAATCTTATTATTATTATTAATTATTTTTATTGAATAAATAAATAAATAAATTATATTAAAATATAATATTATAATTAAATTATAAATCTATCAAAAAGTATATTTATTGATATTTTTAGAATAAGTAAATATATTATTAAATAATAATAAAGTATGAATATAAAAATTAATTAATTAATTAATTAATTAATTAATTAATTAAATAAAAAAAGAATATATTAATTATCAATATATTGATTTATAATGTTATATATTTATATTTTTACCAAATATATAAGTAATAGGGGGAGGGGTGGGTGATAATAACCAGAATATTCAATAAATACAGAGCATACATAAGATAAATTTAATAATATAATCAATTAAATATATTATAATAATATAATATAATTAATAATAAATATAAAGTATAAACGATATAATAAATTATATAAAATAAATATAAATTAAAAATAAAAATTAAATGAATAATATAATAAATGATAAACAAGAAGATATCCGGGTCCCATAATAAATTATTATTGAAAATAATAATTGGGACCCCCATATATAATATAAAATATAAAGAATTAATAATATATATATATAAATAATTATATATAATAAATAATATATATATATATATATATATATAAAAGATAATAAAAATAATATAATTATATGAATTTTATAAATAAATATTATAATTATTATAAAAAATAATAATTAATAATAATAAATTAATAAAACCCTTGCGGGCGCAATTCAACCCTGTTGTGTTATTCACCGATTTGATGCCCACAGGGGGAAATAAATATTAATTTTATGTAATCTTAATATTAATATTAATATTAATATAATACGGATTAAACATTACCAGTTGTTCACAGGTAATATTTAATCCTATTGTTTCATCAATTATTTATAAATAAAACTAATATATATATATATAAATAATAATAAATGATTTCATTATAATATTTATATTATAATATTAAAAAAAAAAATATAAAATATAAAAATATTAACATTATATAATATAATTAATAATATATTTAAATAATATTATATATATATAAATAATATAAAGAATAAAAGTATTTTTAAATAAAAATAATAATAATAATAATAAAAATAGATATTTTAATAATTATATATAAATAAATAAATAAATAAAAGTTTTTATAAAAAAAGAATATATATATTAAAAATATTAATAATAAATATATATAATAAATTATCTATTATTATATTTGAATTAATTAATTATATTTAACTTCATAATATTATTAATTAGATAATATAATATTGATTCAATTATATAATAATTATAATTATAATATTTAAAATACTCCTTTCGGGGTTTCGGGCTCCGTACGGCCCCCGGAACTAATAAAATATATAATATAATAAATTAAGAACAAGAAGATATCCGGGTCCCATAATAAATTATTATTGAAAATAATAATTGGGACCCATATATAAAAATATAAATATTTAAATATATATATATATAAATAATAATAATATATATTTATATTATAATATTATATAAATTATTTTTAATAAAAAAAAACTAATCATAGGATTAATTAATCAATCTGATAAATAATATAATACAATTAGGGTTTAATAAATTGTGATAGTTTTATATTATTATAATTAATTAATTAATTAATTAATTAATATATATATATATAAATAATATAAATTAATAATAATAAAATATTTTAAAGAAATATATAAATAATAATATAAATATTAATATAATACAGATTAACATTATATTATTGTTTATTAACAATATTTAATTCTCCTACGATATTCCTACTAATGGTAAGTACTATTATAATATATTATTATAAATTTATTTAATATTAATAATTATATTATATATTATTAATTTATTTAATAAAAATCATAAATTATAAATAATATGTATATTATAAAATTTATATTTTATAATATAAAATTTAATAAAATAATAATATCAATAAATATAAAAAATAAATATATTTATTTTTATTGGGGTAAAACTAATAAATATATATATATATATCATTCATATATATAAATAATATAAATATAAATTTGTATTACTCTTATTTATTTATTTATTTATTTATTAATTTATTTAATAAAAATCATAAATTATAAATAATTATTATAAATAATAATTTATTTAAGGTATGGATATGAATTATGAATGAAGATATTAATATTATATAATATATATATATATATATTATATAATAAATTTATTATAATAAAAATTATTAATTAATATTCATAATTTACCCCCCGTGGGACCAACCAACAACAGGGTTGTAATGCGCCCGCGGGGGTAATAAAAGAATCTTTTTTTATTTAACCTCTATGGGTACCAATCCGATGATTAATATAATATAATATAATATAACGGTAGGATTAATTTATTAATTTATTAATTTATTAATTTATTAATTTATTAATGTTATAAATATGATATAATAAAATATTATATGTATATGATATTATATAATTATTAAAGATTATATATATTTTTTATTATTTATTTATTATAATTTTTTATAAGTAATATAATAAATGCAATATGATGTAATTGGTTAACATTTTAGGGTCATGACCTAATTATATACGTTCAAATCGTATTATTGCTAATAAATTAATATATAATATATATATTATAAAAATATAATAACTCTTTTTATAGTTTATATAAATTTTTATAAAACTAAATAATAATAAATTTGAGGAATGGTTTAATAAAATATATTATAAGTTTGGTTCATTTATTTTATAAAGGGATAAATAATATATTAATTATTATTATTATAATAATAATAATAATATTAAAAAATAAATAAGATATAAATAAAAATTTATTGAATAAGATATTTATATTATTAATAGGAAAGTCATAAATATATAAATTATATTATATAATTTATATAATAATAAATAAATAAATTAATTATTTAATTATATATTTTTTATATATAATATAAATATATTAAATAAAAATCATAAATTATAATAAATAATCTAAATAATAAAAATATCCCCCCGTGGGGACCAACCAACCCTGTGAACAGCAGGGTTGTAATGCGCCCGCGGGGGTTATATAAATTAATATAATATTAATAAAGTAATTAATATAAATAAATAATATGAAAATAAAACTTAATAAATATATATATATAATTCATATATATATATTAATAAAAATAATATATATATATATATATGAAATAGTTATATTATTATTATACAGAAATATGCTTAATTATAATATAATATCAATATTCATAAATTAATTATTATATATAAATTATAATAATATCTTATCCTTTCATAATAAAAAAATTATATAATAGATAATCAGAAACTATTAATATTTATTATATTAATAATATCACCTCCTTTCGGAGTCCCCATTTGAAACGAAGACTTTATAATATATAAATGATAATAATTTAATATTAATAAAAATATTTAATTATTAAAAATAAAAAAAAAGTGTTTATTATTTATTTTAATTATATATTATATATAATTAATTAATTAATAATAAAAATATAATTATTATTTAGTTTTATAAAAAAAAAAGATATAATTTTGAAAAGAGTAATGAATATATTTATATATTATAAAAATATAAAATTCATCCAATAAAAATAAATATTCTCTCTTTCCATGGGATCAATATAATGATTAATATAATATAACAAGGTTGAATTATATTAAGTAGGGGGTAATAAAAACTCTTTTGTAACTTATATTATGATTTATTATTATTATTATAATTTATAAATTATTAAATAAAAATCAATATAATATCAATTATAACTTATATATTAATTAAAATTAATACCTTATATTTATATATTATAAAATTCTTAAAAGAAGGTATTAAATAAATAAATATATATATATATTATTATTATTTTTTTCTTTTTCCCCCCCCGTGGGCACCAACCAACAACAGGGTTGAATTGTGCCCGTGGGGGTTATATAATTAATATTATATAATAAATAATATAATATAATACAATAGGATTGAATTTTTATAGTGATGGTTTTATAATATATATATTATATATTAATACAGATAGAAGCCAAAAGGTCAGGCGCTTTCTTTGGGAGAAAGACCTAGTTAGTTCGAGTCTATCCTATCTGATAATAATTTTTATATTATAAATAAAATATATATATATATTATCTGTAATATATTTAATTACAGTTATTAATCATTAATTATAATATAAAAAAGTTAAGTTTATTATTATATATTTAAATTATTAACTCCTTCGGGGTCCCCGCCGGGGCGGGGACTATATTTATTTTTAAATATTATAATTATAATATTATTCTATTAAGGTTATAAACTTTATATTAGATCTTCTAATTAATAAAAAACATTATATATTATGATAAAATTAATATTATAATATATTATATTATATATTATTTATATTTCTCCTACCAGGGTACCGGTTATCTACTGAAACCGGAACTATATAATATTTTTTATAATATACCTATTTTATTATATTTTATATATAATTATTAATAAAAAAAATACCAAAATAAGGTATAATGTTATTTATATTCTCCTCCCCCGTGGGGACCAACCCAGTTAACAACAGGGTTGTAATGTAATGCAGGGGTTATAAATATTAATATAAATCTATAGTATTTATATATTATTATTATTAATATTCTTTAATTATTATATATTATTATTATTATTATTATTAATTTTAAGAATAATAAAATAATAAAAATAGTGAAGTGATTTATTATATATAATATATATATTATTGACAATATATAAAAATATATAAAATAAATATATAAATTATATTTTAAATATAAATTAATAATAAAGATCACTTTATTATTATTATTTAAATTAATATTATTATTATATCTTCTATAGTGTCCATCCTATTTTTGTGAATGAGACAGACTATTTTTAATAATTAAAACTTAATAAATAATAAATAAAGATGTTTACTTATTTATAAATATAAATACATTTATAAAAAAAAAAAGAATATATAATATAATTATATTATTAAATAAAGTATTTTTTCATTATAAATTATAGGATATCTGGGGTCCATTAATAATTATTATTATAAATAATAATAGGGACCCCCCCCCCCCATTCCATTATCTAATTAATAAATATATAAATAATAATTAATAAATATATATATAAATAATAATTAATAAATATATATATATATAAATAATAATAAATATATATATATATAATAATCATTAATAAATATATATATATAAATAATCATTAATAAATATATATATATAAATAATCATTAATAAATATATTAATAATAAATTAATAATATATTAATAATAAATTAATAATATATTAATAATAAATTAATAAATATATAAATAATAATTACTTCTATTAGAGTTCAATTAGTTTTTATTTTATTTTTATTTATTGTATATCATATTATATTAAATTAATATTATATAACTCCCGCATTACATTAACATTAACATTAACATTAACATTACAACCCAGTTGTTCATATTCATTGGGTTGGTGCCCACGGGGAAAAATAATTATTATAAAAATAATTATTATAGTCCGCCCGACCCTGTGGAGGGGGCGGACCCCGATAGGAGAATATTATTTATTATTAAATAAAACATAATTAATATTATTTAGTTATTTATATATAAAAAAAATAATGTTTATACCAATTTAATTAAATTTATAATTTATAATTTATCATATATATATAATAATTTTATAAGAGTAAAAAAAATAAAATCTAAAAATAGAATCATAATTTTTTATAAGATGTGAATGAAATACCTTTTTGTAATATTTATTATATAATATATAATATATATATATAATATATAAATATATATATATATATAAATAAATTTAATTAGAATATATATTAATTATGATAAAAAAATTATCTTATAATAATAATAATAATTTATTTAATAATTTATAATAAATAATAATAATAAATAGATAATCCCTCGTAATAATTATTTATATTATTCTTTTTGAGATTATAATTAATTCCTTGTTATAACCGAAACTATTTTATTATCATTATATCCCTCTCGTGTAATACTCAATAAATAACACAACAGGGTTGAATTAATTGCATAGTATTTTTATTATTAAAATTTAATTATAATTATATTATTAATAATTAATAAATTTTATTCTTTATATAAAAAAAATGATAATAAATTTATTTAAGGGTCCTTTATGAAGTAATAACTATTGTTATTATTTTATTTTATTTATTAATATATAAAATATTAACTATTATTAATAAAATTATTAATAACTCCTATGGGTTCCCCAATCATTACCAATGGATATTATTATCCATATTTATTAATAATAAAGATATAACTATTATTAAATAATTTATAATATAAAATAAAAATATTATTACCCTCGCGGGCACCCAGTGAATATGAACAACGGGGTTGTAATGCGCCTGCGGGGGATTTATTATTTATTAAAAAGTAAATTAATTTAAATAATAATAATCTATAATAATTATATAAAATATTTATTATATATATATAAAAATATAATATATGATATTTTATTAATAAACATTTTTATAAAAAAAAATAAACCAATTATTAATATTAAAGAAATAATAAAAATAAAAAATAAAATAAATAAAATTAATTGTAATCTTTTATTTAAAAGAATAAAAATCTTATTAATTATATATATATATATTTAATATAATTTATTTTTAAGTGAGGGTACCGCCCATAGGCGGTATCCGAGCCCCACAGACATACTATAATTATATATTTTAATATAATTTAAATATGTGATATATTTTTTATATATATTATTTTATTTATTTATGATATTAATTAATTCAATGAATAATAGAATTTAATTAATTATAGATATTTTATATCCCCCCGCGGGCGCCAACCCTGCTGTTCACAGGGTTGGTCCCACGGGGGGATATTTTTATAAATTTTAATATATAGATATTCATTATATATTTATTATTATTATTTATTATATATATTAATATATAATAATATATATATTATTATTATATATTATAAATTATTTATAATTATTATATATATATACATATATATATAGTAATCCTAATTATTATTAAAAATAATAATTATTTATGAAATATAAATATTTTATTCATATATTAATATTAATATTACTCCTTACGAAATATTTATTCCCTGTTAGAACTGAAACTATTTATATTAATATTAATGTTGGGTGTTAGTTGCTTATCAAATAATATTTATATCAATTAATTTAATAACAAGGTTATTATTAATTTAATATATTATTCATTATTATTAATATATACTTTAATATAATTAAATATTATATTATATTATAAGAAATTTTATCTTTTTATTATTACTTCGAGTAACTATTATTATTATTATTAATTGGATAAATCATTTATTATTATAAAAGTCTATATTATTTATTATTATTAATATAAAACTATTTATATAATTTTTTTTTTATAGATTATTATTTATATATTATTTTTATATATAAATTATATATATATATATATAAATTTTTATATATATATTTATTATATATAATAATATATTATATTTTATATAATATATATTATTAATTCTTTATATTTTATATTTAATGTGGGGGTCCCAATTATTATTTTCAATAATAATTTATTATGGGACCCGGATATCTTCTTGTTTATCTATTATTATATTATTAAATTTATTCTTATTTTATTATTATATTTTATATTATATCATTAATTATATTGTTAATACCTTTATTTATATTATATAATTTATTATATTATTATAATATTATTTATTGATTATATTATTAAATTTTATCTAATGTATGCTCTATATATATTTAATAGTTTGGTTATTATCACCCACCCCCTCCCCCTATTACTTATATATTTGGTAAAATATAAATCTAACTTAAATAATAATTTCAGAAATATACTTTATATTATTATAAATAATAATATTTATATTAAATTATATATAATAAATATATATTATTAAATAATAATTATTCTTTTTTTTAATTAATTTATTAATTTTATTTTATGATATTAATATCATTTAAAATAAATAATATAATTAGATTTAATTATATCTATATTAATAATAAATAATAAAAATATATTATTCATATATATTATATATATATTATAATAATAAATAATAATAATAATTTTATATAAATATAAATATAATAATATATTAAATTAAATAAAATTATAATTCTATTATTAAGATTATATCATTTTATATAATAATAAAAGAGGTTTTATATATTAATAGTATTAATTATATTAATGAAATAAATAATTATTTATTAATAATTTATAATTTGGAATAATATTATAATTTTTATAAATTATATATAAAATTAAATAATTATTAATTTTATAAAGGATTTGATATTTATACCTCCTTTTGGAAACTTTATAATTATAATAAAGTGTTCATTAAATAATAATAACATCATATATTAAATAAAATTAAATAGATTACAATTATAGAAATAATAATAATTTATTAATGGTAGGATAATAGTTTATAAGATGTCTTTATTAAAGTAATAATATCAATTATATATTCCATTATCGTCCCGATCCCATATGGATAAGGGTATAAGGGGAAGGCGAACGGCATAGGAGAAATATGTGATATATTTTATATTTTAATATATAGTTTTATTTATCAATAATGAAAATAATGATAATAATAATAAATATATTTTATTTATTTGAAAAGTATATGAATGATAATATTATAACCCTCGCGGGCACCAACCCAGTGAATAACACAACGGGGTTGTAATACGCCCGCGGGGGATTAATTATATAAATTTTAAATAAAAATATATGTAGATTAATTATATATATATTAATATTTTATAAAGTTCCCTTTTTTATAATAATTTATTTAATTTCCATAGGTATTCGGTGATTAACACAATGGGGTTGTAATATGTTTGGGTGGGGGGGGAGGATTTATTTATTAATTTTATATTATATTTTAATTATAAGTAATAAATAATAAATTTTATATAATAATAATAATATATATGTTTTATATATATATATATATTATATTAATTATATAATAAGGTAAATATAAAAAGAATAAGAATATGATGTTGGTTCAGATTAAGCGCTAAATAAGGACATGACACATGCGAATCATACGTTTATTATTGATAAGATAATAAATATGTGGTGTAAACGTGAGTAATTTTATTAGGAATAATGAACTATAGAATAAGCTAAATACTTAATAAATATTATATAAAAATATATTTATATAATAAAAAAGAATATATTATATATATTTATCTATAGTCAAGCCAATAATGGTTTAGGTAGTAGGTTTATTAAGAGTTAAACCTAGCCAACGATCCATAATCGATAATGAAAGTTAGAACGATCACGTTGACTCTGAAATATAGTCAATATCTATAAGATACAGCAGTGAGGAATATTGGACAATGATCGAAAGATTGATCCAGTTACTTATTAGGATGATATATAAATAATTTATTTTTATTTTTATAAATAAATAAATAAATAAATAAATAATATATATAAATTGATTAAAAATAAAATCCATAAATAATTAAAATAATGATATTAATTACCATATATAATAATGGATATATAATAATTATAATATTAAATATATTATAATTTAATTATATATTTTAATAGTCCTGACTAATATTTGTGCCAGCAGTCGCGGTAACACAAAGAGGGCGAGCGTTAATCATAATGGTTTAAAGGATCCGTAGAATGAATTAATTATATAATTTAGAGTTAATAAATTTAATTAAAGAATTATAATAGTAAAGATGAAATAATAATAATAATTATAAGACTAATATATGTGAAAATATTAATTAAATATTAACTGACATTGAGGGATTAAAACTAGAGTAGCGAAACGGATTCGATACCCGTGTAGTTCTAGTAGTAAACAATGAATACAATTATTTATAATAAAATATATATATATAAATAATAAATGAAAATGAAAGTATTCCACCTGAAGAGTACGTTAGCAATAATGAAACTCAAAACAATAGACGGTTACAGACTTAAGCAGTGGAGCATGTTATTTAATTCGATAATCCACGACTAACCTTACCATATTTTGAATATTATAATAATTATTTTAATTATTATATTACAGGCGTTACATTGTTGTCTTTAGTTCGTGCTGCAAAGTTTTAGATTAAGTTCATAAACGAACAAAACTCCATATATATAATTTTAATTATATATAATTCTATATTATTTATTAATATAAAGAAAGGAATTAAGACAAATCATAATGATCCTTATAATATGGGTAATAGACGTGCTATAATAAAATGATAATAAAATTATATAAAATATATATAAAATATATTTAATTAATAATATAAAACATTTTAATTTTTAATATATTTTTATATTATATATTAATATGAATTATAATCTGAAATTCGATTATATGAAAAAAGAATTGCTAGTAATACGTAAATTAGTATGTTACGGTGAATATTCTAACTGTTTCGCACTAATCACTCATCACGCGTTGAAACATATTATTATCTTATTATTTATTAATAATTTTTAATAACCTTTTTATTAATTAATATTAATATATATCAGAAATAATATGAATTAATGCGAAGTTGAAATACAGTTACCGTAGGGGAACCTGCGGTGGGCTTATAAATATCTTAAATATTCTTACAATAATATATATATAATAATAATAAATAATATATAATATATATATAACAATATATAAATATATATATAAATATATATATTATATATAAATTTATAATAATAATAATAATAATTATACCCATATATAATATAATTTAATTTAATCCAATTGTATTTTATTATTAATATTTAATTATTATTAATCCTATAAAATAAAATATAATAATAATAATAATTTATTAATTAAATATAATAAAATTAATATAACCTAAATAAAATAAAATATAATAATAATATTAATATATAATAAAAAAAATTATTATAAAATAAATAAAATATATATTATAAATAAAAAAAAAGAATATATAATATAAATTATATTCCTTCGGATCCGCCCCTGAGGGGTGGACTATTTTTATTATATCTTTTATATTTATATAATTAATAGTATCGAAACTATTATCCATTTTATTAATAATTATTAATAAAATTAATAAATATCACACAATTGTAATTCAATATTATTATATAATATTATATTATATTATATTATATTATTCATTAAATTATTTAATTTTATTTATCCTTTATGAAATATTAATACCTTATTGTAATTAGAACTATTTAAAATTTATTGTGTTAATTATTATTATTATTAATTTATTATGACAATTATAAATATTAATATAAATAAAATAAATATCTTAATAAAAATTTAATAAATATAAATGTATATTAAATTTTTATATTATATCTTTTTATTAATAATAATACTCTTATTGATGAAAAACTTCATTTAATAATTAATTTACACTTTAATAAATATAAAATATTCATAAAATAATAATATTTATTTATTTATATATTTATAATATATAAAATATTTATCCCTTATTAAATACTTAATGAATATCACAATAGGGTCGTATTTATTAATTGCGTCTATAGGGGTTATAATTATAATTATTATATAAAATTATTATTATTGATATATAACTTCTATAATTTATTTTATTATATATAATATAATATTATATATATATATTATTTTTATACTCCTTCGGGGGTCCGCCCCCCATGGGGCGGACTATTTTTATATATTTATTAAATACTATATAAATTATTTATAATATAAATTCATTATAATTTATTAATAAAATTAAATTCTTTATTATATATATATATATATAAAATAATAATAAATAATAATAATAAGGATATAGTTTAATGGTAAAACAGTTGATTTCAAATCAATCATTAGGAGTTCGAATCTCTTTATCCTTGATAATAATAAAAATAAAATAAAATATATATTTATTTAATTATATAATATAAATAAATATTTATTATTTAATATTCTTAATTAATTAATTAATTAATTAATATATTTTTATTATAAATAAAAAATATATTATAAAAAATATATATTATTGATAATTATTATTTTATTAAAAAAAAAAGTATAATGATTATAATATATTATAATTATAATCAATATTATATTATTATTTTTATTCTCCTTCGGGGTCCGCCCCCCGTGGGGGCGGACTATTTATTAAAAGTTATTTATATATATAAATTATATTATATTTAATTTATGTATATATATATATATATATATAAATATATTAAACTTATTAAATATTAAAAATATAAAATTTTATATTTATTTTATTTTTATATGATTTATAATTTCATAAAAATGAGATATTTAATTCTCCTTCGAGGTTCCTACCTATAATGGGGACTATTATATTATAATTATTAATTTTGGGATATAAAATATCAATAGATGTTTTATAAATAATAAATAATAAATAATAAATAATAAATAATAAATAATAAATAGGATGAAACAATTTATTAATAATAAAATTATAATAAATAATAATATACTCTAATAATTATATTTGTATATATATATATTATAAATGAAATAATGATAATAGTTATACTATTATTAATCTCCTTTCGGGGTTCCGGTTCCCGTGACCGGTCCCCGGAACTATTAATATATTTATAGTTTTATTTACTGTCTATGGTATAATATTAATAGAAGTCTCGATTATAATACCAAGTATTGGGTAGTCCAGTAGTAGAATTAATATAATAATAATAATAATTAATATTCATTATTATTTAATAAATATTTAATATATAATATATAATCTAATATATAATTATAAAATATATATATATATATATATAAAATAAAAATATATAAATAATATAAAATGAAACTCCCTTATGGATGCTAACCTCGTTATTCACCGAATTAATTCCCATTAGGAAAATAATACATTAAATAAAATATAATAAAATGTTTTTTTTTATAATAAATTAATAATAAAAATAATAATATCAATAATAACTTCTAACAGAATTTAATAAAATATTAATAAAATAATAATTTTATATTATATTATATTATATGATTTATTATTCTTTTTAATAATAATAATAATAATAATATCAATAATAATAATAATATTCTTATTAAAATTCTATTTAAAAATTAATTTACATTTTTATAATAAATAAATTTTATAAATATAAATATAAAATTAAAATTAAAATAAATAAATAATATCTATTTTAAATAAATATGATAATTATAAATATAATAATTATAAATATGATAATTATAAATATGAATTATATTTCCCCCCCCCCCCCCCCCGTGGGATCAACCCTGTGAACAACAGGGTTGAATTGCGCGGGGGTTATAAATTATTATTATTTTGTTATTTATTTATTAATTATATATATAATTATATATAAAACTAATATTATATTATATTATGTATATATATATATAATAAAAATGATATATATAAAAAGAATATTATTTTATTATAATATTTATATATATGATATTTAATAAACATTAAATAATATTATATTAATATTATAAATAGTTTATAAATAAATTATTATAATAATATTAATTTTATATTAATGAAATAATTAATATTAATTATCCTTAATAATATATTATTAATAATAAATCCCCCGCGGGCGTATTACAACCCCGTTGTGTTATTCACTGGGTGCACGCGAGGGTTATAAAATAATTATTTATTTTATTCATGGGTTTAATAATATCAATTAATAATATAATAGTCCCCGCCACCAGCGGGGACCCCGAAGGAGTCCCCAAAGGAGGATTAAATTAATTGTAAATATTTTATAAATATATATATATGTATATTATTCTTATTTTATAATTATAATAAAATTAATTTATAATTATATATATATATTACATATATATATAATTAATTAATATATATTAATTATTAACTCCCCACAGGGAAATATATTATTTATATATTTAAGTATTAAACTAATTATATAATTCATTATATTATATAATATTAATTTCAATATAATATATAGATTAAATATTTATATTTCTATGTATGGGTCCCAATTATTATTTTATATAATAATTTATTATGGGACCCGAATATCTTATTATTTATAACTTATTATATTATTTATTTTATAATAATAATTTTTTATAAAAAATATATATAATAAATATTTATATTATTAAATATTATCCATATTAATAAATTTTATTAGTAAACACTTTTATTTAATAAAATAAAATAAAATAAAGATGTGAATTTAACCTGAATAAGTTGTTTTTGAGGTATCTATACAGAATTAGTAATCCTTTATAATAGGTGTATTTGTTATATATAAAAATATAATATATGATATATATATTATTTATATTGATTTCATAATTAATTTAATAAAAATTATATTTATATATAATATAGATATTTATTCTTTTAAATATAAAAGATTTTTATTATCCATTATTAATAAAAAAATATATATTAAATTTTATTATTGATATTTTTAACTTTTAATGATTATAATTATATTAAGATATTATAAATATATTTATAAATTAATAATTTTACTATATATTTAAATATAATATAATTATTAAGATTAAATAATAAATATTTTAATATTATTATTATTACTTCTTAGGATAAAATACCATATTCATTCATTCATTCATTGGGATAATTTTTATAATAAAAAGTTATAATTATTTATTGTTTATATATACATTTTATATATATATATATATTTATTAATGAACATTTATTATTATTATTATTATTTATTATAATTTATAAACTAATTAAATTAATATATTTCCCCCCCCCCCCCCGTGGGCACCAACCAACAGGGTTGGCGCCCGCGGGGGTTATATAATTTATATATTTATATAACCCTTACATATGCAATTCAATCCGATAATTATCGGATATGTATTCTTCGGAGGGTAATATTATATAAATAATATATAAATATTATTATATATACTTTTTTATATTTTATTATTATATTTATTAATATATTATTATAATAGTGGGGGTCCCAATTATTATTTTCAATAATAATTTATTATGGGACCCGGATTTCTTCTTGTTTATATTTATTATCTTATTAAATTTATTCTTATTTCTTTATTTATATTTTATATTATACAATTTATTATTTTGTTAATACTTTATATCTATTATATAATTAATTATTTTATAATTATTATTTATTGATTATATTATAAAATATTAACTAATGTATGCTTTGTATTTATTGAATATTCTGGTTATTATCACCCACCCCCTCCCCCTATTACTTATATATTTGGTAAAATATAAAATATAACTACATTCTTTTTAAATATATATATATTAATTATAAAATAAAATATATAATTATATATATATAAAATATTATTTATCAATATTAATATAATAATGAATTTTTAATATTAATTATAAATAAGAATATTAATTCTTTATATATATAATATTAATATTATATAATATATTATAAACAATTAAGTAATAAATATTTAAGTATTTAATTAATAAAAATATATATTTTAATAATATTTTTATTTTTAATTTAATTTTATTAATATTAATAATAATAATAATAATAATTTATAAAGAATATAATAATAATGTAAATAATATATATAATATATATAATATATAAATAATAATATTATATAGTTTTTTTTTAATAAATATAAATATTTATTATTTATTAAAAATATATTAATTACAATTAATAAAATAATGGTTAATATTATATAATAAAATATTGTTATAAGTAATAGATATAATAAGAATATTATTAATTAATTAATAATATTAATAATTTAATTTGAAAGAGAATATTAATATCATTAAATATATATATATATAAAAATGATATTAATATATATATTATATTATAATATAGATTATGATACATTTATATAAATAATATATATATAAAAAAATAATTATACTATTACTTTATAATATATAAATATATAAAGATATAAAAGAATTGTTTAAAGTTATAACTAAAATATTATATTAGTATTCATTAATAAATATTTATAATAAAATAAATATAAATTAAATTATATTTAATGGATATAATAATATTATTATTAAAATTAATATATAAAAAATAGTAAAATGGTACAAAGATGATTATATTCAACAAATGCAAAAGATATTGCAGTATTATATTTTATGTTAGCTATTTTTAGTGGTATGGCAGGAACAGCAATGTCTTTAATCATTAGATTAGAATTAGCTGCACCTGGTTCACAATATTTACAAGGGAATGCTCAATTATTTAATGTTTTAGTAGTTGGTCATGCTGTATTAATAATTTTCTTCTTAGTAATGCCAGCTTTAATTGGGGGTTTTGGTAATTATTTATTACCCTTAATGATTGGTGCAACAGATACAGCATTTCCAAGAATTAATAATATTGCATTTTGAGTATTACCTATGGGATTAGTATGTTTAGTTACATCAACTTTAGTAGAATCAGGTGCTGGTACAGGATGAACTGTAAATAAAAAGGATATGCAGTTTTAAAATATCATTTAATGCATAAAATACCTTATATATTAATAAAAAGATATATAATTATTAAAATACTTAATATATATTATATATTAACAAATATATATTAGTTAAAAAGTTTAATAATATAGGTTAATATGCAAATATTTATAATATTAATAAATATTTCAGAGACTAAATATGATATAATATATTAATATATTAATTATCTTTTTATAAAAAAAACTATTCTCATTGTACCGACCGTTGGATACGACGATCGACACTATTAAATATGATATTTATAATTAATAATTATTTTCTTTATAAAATCAATTTTATGAATAATATAATTGGATTTAATTACATTTATGAAATATTTATAAATATAATTTAATTAATATATAATTTTTTTTCCGTGGATCAACCCTATGAACAACAGGGTTGTAATTGTGGGGGTAATAAATATTATTATATTATTTTTATTATAAAAATAAAGTCCGGTCCGCCCCGCGGGGCGGACCCCGAAGGAGTATATAAATACTTTATATTACTATAATAATTTTTTTATTATATTTATAATATAATTAATTTATATTAATATATTAAAGACATAGTCCGAACAATATAGTAATATATTGAGATATAGATATTATATATATATTTATATAAACAATTATAATAATTAAATATTATTTAATTATTAATTTATGATATCCACCATTATCATCTATTCAGGCACATTCAGGACCTAGTGTAGATTTAGCAATTTTTGCATTACATTTAACATCAATTTCATCATTATTAGGTGCTATTAATTTCATTGTAACAACATTAAATATGAGAACAAATGGTATGACAATGCATAAATTACCATTATTTGTATGATCAATTTTCATTACAGCGTTCTTATTATTATTATCATTACCTGTATTATCTGCAGGTATTACAATGTTATTATTAGATAGAAACTTCAATACTTCATTCTTTGAAGTAGCTGGAGGTGGTGACCCAATCTTATATGAACATTTATTTTGATTTTTTGGTCATCCAGAAGTATATATTTTAATTATTCCTGGATTTGGTATTATTTCACATGTAGTATCAACATATTCTAAAAAACCAGTATTTGGTGAAATTTCAATGGTATATGCTATGGCTTCAATTGGATTATTAGGATTTTTAGTATGATCACATCATATGTATATTGTAGGATTAGATGCAGATCTTAGAGCATATTTCCTATCTGCACTAATGATTATTGCAATTCCAACAGGAATTAAAATTTTCTCATGATTAATAAATCCCTTTAGCAAGGATAAAAATAAAAAGTTGATCAGAAATTATCAAAAAAAAAATAATAATAATATAATAAAAACATATTTAAATAATAATAATATAATTATATCTGATATTTATAAAGGTAATTTATATGATATTTATCCAAGATCAAATAGAAATTATATTCAACCAAATAATATTAATAAAGAATTAGTAGTATATGGTTATAATTTAGAATCTTGTGTTGGTATACCTATATATACTAGTATTGTAAAACATATAGTAGGTATTCCTAATAATATTTTATATATTATAACAGGTATTTTATTAACAGATGGTTGAATTGATTATCTATCTAAAAAAGATTTAGATAAAAAAACAATTATAGAAATTAATTGTAGATTTAGATTAAAACAATTAATAATTCATAGTGAATATTTAATATATGTATTTATATTATTATCACATTATTGTATAAGTTATCCTAAAATAAAAATTGATAAAGTTAAAGGTAAATCATATAATCAATTAGAATTTTATACTAGATCATTACCATGTTTTACTATTTTAAGATATATATTTTATAATGGTAGAGTAAAAATTGTACCTAATAATTTATATGATTTATTAAATTATGAATCTTTAGCTCATATAATTATATGTGATGGTTCATTTGTAAAAGGTGGAGGTTTATATTTAAATTTACAATCTTTTCTAATTAAAGAATTAATTTTTATTATAAATATTTTAAAAATTAAATTTAATTTAAATTGTCTATTACATAAATCTAGAAATAAATATCTTATTTATATAAGAGTAGAATCTGTTAAAAGATTATTTCCTATAATTTATAAATATATTTTACCTTCTATAAGATATAAATTTGATATTATATTATGACAAAAAATATAATATGATTAATTAATTAATTAATTAATTAATTAATTAATTAATTTATTTATTATTTACTTTTTTGATATATATAGAGGCAAATTCGAGGAAAACCATATAATTAGAATAAGTAATAATTATATGACAACCGTCGAACTAAATCATATTCAAGAAATTAATATGTAAAAGCGTAGAGATTAGACGCCTCTGGTTATCTAAGTAATATATATATATATATTATATGATAACATAAGGTATAATCCAATGAGATCAGTAATGATTTTAAAACAATAATTTTGTTTTAAGTATTAATAATAATATTAATATTCGACCTCTTAATTGAGGATATTATAATCATAATTTTTTATATTATAATATAAAATTTAACTAGCTAGATAATATTATATAAAAATAATATTATATAAATTAATTAAAATAATTTTTATTAATTGAAACTGAAATGTTTTAAAGTTAAATTAAAGGGCTCTAATCTATGGTGGTTCAATTAGATTAGCACTACCTATGTTATATGCAATTGCATTCTTATTCTTATTCACTATGGGTGGTTTAACTGGTGTTGCCTTAGCTAACGCCTCATTAGATGTAGCATTCCACGATATAAAAAATAAATAAATAAGTGTCGTGTATAAAATTCACTAAAATAATATATAATAATAAATACATAAAAATAAAATAATAAAAATTAATATATTTTATTATTAATTATATATTTTTATATAATAAAAAAAAAATATTATTAAATATTATTGGTTATATATTATTAATTAATTATTTAAATAATATATTACTACTTTCGGAGTTTATATTTATATAAGTGTTCATTAATAATAATATATAGCTAACGGGGAAACTCTTATATAATATTATATATATATAATAAATAAGACAATCCCGTGATAACTTTAATATATATATATTAAAGTATTGTAGAGACTAAACGTGAATGATTTTAATATTTTTCTCTGTGGGACCCAATCCGGTGAATAACAGGATTGGCGTCCGTGGGGGTTATATAATTTAAAAATTAAGAGATAGTCCAATCTTATATGTAAATATAAGTTAATAAAAGAAAAAAAATAATATTATTTTGACTTATTATATATTATTATTAATAAATTTTATTAATAATAGTAAATTAATTATAATTTTATTTAATTTAATATTAAATTTTCAATTAATATATAAAGATATTAAAAATTTATATGAATTAATTATCAATAATTATATTAATATTTTAAATAAATATTTTATTAATATTGATAAAGATAAAATTAATAAATTAAGATTTTTAGATAATTATACTGAAGAAGAAAAAGGTTATTATTTATCTGGATTATTTTAAGGAGATGGTAATATTTATACGAGATGTTTTTCAATTACTTTTTCTTTAGAAGATGTTTTATTAGCTAATTATTTATGTCTTTATTTTAAAATTGGTCATATTACAGCTAAATATAATTCTCCTTCGGCGTCCGCCCCGCGGGCGGGGCGGACTAATAAAGAATTAACAGCTGTTAAATGAAATATTATAAAAATAAAAGAACAAGAAATTTTTATAAATTATATTAATGGCAAATTATTAACATATAAAAGATATGATCAATATTATAAATATAATTTTAATAATCGTTTAAATATTAAATTATTAAAACCTAAAGAATTTAATTTACTATTAAATCCTTGATTAACAGGTTTTAATGATGCTGATGGTTATTTTTATCTAGGTTTTCAAAATCATAAAAATAGTCAATGATTAAAATTTCATTTAGAATTATCACAAAAAGATAGTTATATTTTAGTCCGGCCCGCCCCGCGGGGGACGGACCCCAAAGGAGAAACTATTAAAAAATATTTTAAACTTGGTAGTATTTTAAAAAGAAATTATAAATCTAATACTACAGCTTATATTTATAAAGCTCAATCACCTAAAGCTATAAAACCTTTTATTGAATATTTTAATAAATATCAACCTTTAAGTCTTAGAAGATATAAACAATATTTATTATTAAATATCGCTTACTTATTAAAAATTAATAAATTACATATGTTACCTAATTCTTTATTAATATTAGTTCCCGCTCTACGTAAGGGAATCCCGAAGGAGAAGAATTAATATTATTACAGAGTGTTAAAAATATATCTTTAGATATAAAAAATGAATTAAATAATAAAGTTAAAATTATTATTAATAAACTTTATTATAATAATACTAATAATGATAATATTAAATAGTAAATTATAAAGTATTAATTAAATAATATTATTTTTTTATGACTTACTACGTGGTGGGACATTTTCGAGCGATCTGAAAGTTATCATAAATAATATTTACCAAAAAAAAATAATGGATAAATTATATTTTTATCAATATAAGTCTAATTACAAGTGTATTAAAATGGTAACATAAATATGCTAAGCTGTAATGACAAAAGTATTCATATTCTTGACAGTTTATATAAAAGATGAAGAAGCTTTGACTGATCTAATATGCTCAACGAAAGTGAATCAAATGTTATAAAATTACTTACACCACTAATTGAAAACCTGTCTGATATTCAATTATAATTTATTATTATTATATAATAATAAAAAATGGTTGATGTTATGTATTGGAAATGAACATACGATAAATCATATAACCATTAGTAATATAATTTGAGAGCTAAGTTAGATATTTACGTATTTATGATAAAACAGAATAAACCCTATAAATTATTATTATTATTTTTATAATAATACCAATATATATTATTTAATTTATTATTTTTTTTTTATTTTTAAGAAATATAAATAAAAATAATAAGCTATTAATTAATTAATTATAAATCATAAATAATTATTGGATTAAGAAATATAATATTTTTATAGAAATTTTCTTTATATTTAGAGGGTAAAAGATTGTATAAAAAGCTAATGCCATATTGTAATGATATGGATAAGAATTATTATTCTAAGATGAAAATCTGCTAACTTATACTATAGGTGATATGCCTATCTTATTTATATATATATATATTATTATTATTAAATAAAGATAGGAGGTTTATATATATATATATATATATATATATAACTGATAAATATTTATTATATTTATTTTTAATAAATATTGAAAATATATTGCGTGAGCCGTATGCGATGAAAGTCGCACGTACGGTTCTTACCGGGGGAAAACTTGTAAAGGTCTACCTATCGGAATACTATGTATTATCAATGGGTGCTATTTTCTCTTTATTTGCAGGATACTATTATTGAAGTCCTCAAATTTTAGGTTTAAACTATAATGAAAAATTAGCTCAAATTCAATTCTGATTAATTTTCATTGGGGCTAATGTTATTTTCTTCCCAATGCATTTCTTAGGTATTAATGGTATGCCTAGAAGAATTCCTGATTATCCTGACGCTTTCGCAGGATGAAATTATGTCGCTTCTATTGGTTCATTCATTGCACTATTATCATTATTCTTATTTATTTATATTTTATATGATCAATTAGTTAATGGATTAAATAATAAAGTTAATAATAAATCAGTTATTTATTCTAAAGCACCCGATTTTGTAGAATCTAATATTATCTTTAATTTTAATACAGTTAAATCTTCATCTATTGAATTCTTATTAACTTCTCCACCAGCTGTACACTCATTTAATACACCAGCTGTACAATCTTAAGTTATATATATAAATAAAATTTTATATTATATAAAAATTAAAATATATATGTTATATTTTAACTTAAATAAATATTTAAATAATATTCTTATAAAAATAAAAAAAAATAAATAAAAAATATATATAAAATATATTAATATTTTTTATAATATATATTAATATAATCCTATTATTTTTTTTATAATATCAAATAATGATAATATATATCATTAATATAAATAATATTTATGATTATTTTTTTTAATAATATATTATTATTTTATTATATTCATTAATATTATATAATTATTAAATATATATATATATTATAATATAATAGAATAGAATTTAACCCCCGTGGGCACCCAGTGAATAACACAACGGGATTGTAATGTAATGCGCCCGCGGGGGATTTATTAATTTATAATATATTATTATTTTATTAAATTATTATTATTGTATAATAATATTATATGAAATTGATATTATTATTTATATTAAACAATATTTTTATATTATAATAAAGACTATTAATATTATTTATTATTTCTAAATATATAATAGTTTCCGCACCCTACGAGGTAAAGGAGTATAATATGTATTATTATATATTAATATTTTATAAAATATAATTATAATATTTAATATTATTTTCATAATTTATTAATAAAAATAGTCCCCATCTCCAGTGGGGTGAAGGATAAATTAATATTTTTAATTATATTATAGTTATCTTTATTATATATATATATATATATAATTAAAGGTAGATATTAATAAAAAAAAAGTATCACTTATTAAATTAATATTCCATATATTATATTATATTATATTAATAATAAGAATTAAATAATAATATTTTTTATAATAAATATAGGATATAAATATATTATGAATATATTAAAAATATATTTTTATTTTACATATAATTATTTATAATATTAATATACTATGTAAATATTAAATAATCTTTTTAATAATTTATTTTTTATTAAAATAAATATTTACATTTGATAATATTTATATTATGTCAGTTATTTTATATTAATGTTTAATCTATTATAATATTTTTATATATCTTTATAATTAAAATATAAAAAGTACCCTTCAAGGGGATCTTAAAGAAGTATAAGATATATAAATTAATTGTAATTATAAATAATAAGAATTATATATTATTAAAATAATTATATTATTATTATTATATAAATATTATATAATAAAAATTAACATTTAAATAAAAAAGTATTTCATTAAATATTTATAAAATTATTATAATGTTGTTATTAATCTTATAAAAAAGTATATAAAAATGCCACAATTAGTTCCATTTTATTTTATGAATCAATTAACATATGGTTTCTTATTAATGATTCTATTATTAATTTTATTTTCACAATTCTTTTTACCTATAATTTTAAGATTATATGTATCTAGATTATTTATTTCTAAATTATAATATATATTATTAATTTATTTATTCAATATAAATATAATTAAATTATTATATAATATCTATAAACATAATTAAATCCGGTTATATTATTAATTGATTTGATTCCACTGTTTAAAATATTAATAAAAATTAATATTTATTTTAATAAAATATCCAATAATTTATATATTTATATATTTATATATTTATATATTTATATTAATTTAAATATAATTTAATTTAATTGTATTATATTATTTATTAGATAATGTTTATCTTATAATGAAATAACAATATTATATATTATTATAATATATTAATATTAGTTCCCACCCTACGTAAGGGGAACCCCCGAAGAAGAAATAAAATATTAATAAGAATTATATATTATATATTATATAACAAATAATTAAATCTCTTTCTTTATTATCAATAAATTATTATTATTAATTATTTATTATTTATTATTAATAAATAGTAGATGGAAAATTATTATTATTATTTAACCCCCGTGGGCACCAACCCAGTGAATATGAACAACGGGGTTGAATTGCGCCCGCGGGGGATTTATTTATTATTAATAATATCAAAAATGATAATAGTTTTGTCCGCCGTTGATGGGTGGGATAATAATAATAGATATAAAGGAGGTGATTATTTATAAAGTTTATAAATAATTTTATAAAATTCATATATTAATAAAAATTATTAAATACAAATATTATATATATATAATTGATTATATATATATTATATAATAATTAATTTTATCTTTATATATATATATATTAATTTATATATTTTATATATATATATTTATATTATATATTAATTATATAAATATATAATATAATTTTAAAGATTATTATGATTAATTATTTATAAGTTATAGTTTTATAAATTTATATTTATTATGTTTAATTTATTAAATACATATATTACATCACCATTAGATCAATTTGAGATTAGACTATTATTTGGTTTACAATCATCATTTATTGATTTAAGTTGTTTAAATTTAACAACATTTTCATTATATACTATTATTGTATTATTAGTTATTACAAGTTTATATCTATTAACTAATAATAATAATAAAATTATTGGTTCAAGATGATTAATTTCACAAGAAGCTATTTATGATACTATTATAAATATGCTTAAAGGTCAAATTGGAGGTAAAAATTGAGGTTTATATTTTCCTATGATCTTTACATTATTTATGTTTATTTTTATTGCTAATTTAATTAGTATGATTCCATACTCATTTGCATTATCAGCTCATTTAGTATTTATTATCTCTTTAAGTATTGTTATTTGATTAGGTAATACTATTTTAGGTTTATATAAACATGGTTGAGTATTCTTTTCATTATTCGTACCTGCTGGTACACCATTACCATTAGTACCTTTATTAGTTATTATTGAAACTTTATCTTATATTGCTAGAGCTATTTCATTAGGTTTAAGATTAGGTTCTAATATCTTAGCTGGTCATTTATTAATGGTTATTTTAGCTGGTTTACTATTTAATTTTATGTTAATTAATTTATTTACTTTAGTATTCGGTTTTGTACCTTTAGCTATAATCTTAGCTATTATGATCTTAGAATTCGCTATTGGTATTATTCAATCTTATGTTTGACTTATCTTAACAGCATCATATTTAAAAGATACATTATACTTACATTAATAAATAAAATAATGAAAAAATTAAACTTAAATACTATTTTATTAATGTATATTAAATATATTATTAATTATTTTAATAATATAAATAAAAATATATTAAAAAAAGATTGAATTATAGAATATGAATATATATATAAATTTTTAATAAATAATATACTATGTTTTATTAAATGAGATAATAATAAAATTTTATTATTATTAGATATATATTATAATGTATTATATAACTACCATAAACAACGTACACCTATTTCTAATAAAAGATTATTAAATTCAAGAAATATTTTAGATTATAAATTATTATATCTTTATTTTTATATTTTAAATAAAATAAAAATAGTCCACGCCTCCAGTGGGGACCCCGAAGGATAAATTAATAATTATAATAATGATAATAATATCTCATTAAAATATGATGAATTATTAAAAAATATTATAAATAATTTAAATTATAAACTATCTAATATTGAACTTAATTTATCTAATAACTTTTATTTAATAGATAAATATTTAATTAATAAATATATAAAATATTTAGATATATTAAATATAATTCCTAATAATTATGAATTTAATAATATTGATTATAAAGGTAAATTAAATATTAAGACAGTATTAGATTTAAATGATAATGAATTTTATGATTATTTATCAGGATTAATTGAAGGTGATGGTTATATTGGCCCTAAAGGTATTACAATTCTAAATCATGCTAATGATGTATTAAATACTATCTTTATTAATAAAAAAATTAAAAATAGTACTTTAGTAGAAAAATGAATAGATACTTTAAAAGATAATCCATATTTTGTTAATGCTTTCTCTATTAATATTAAACTTAATTTAACCAAAGAAAACATTTTACCTAATATTTATAATAAAATATATAGTCCCCGCTTAGCGGGGACCCCGAAGGAGTGAATATAAAATTAATCAAATTAATAATCATATTCCTTATTATAATTATTTAAATATAAATAATAAATTACCTATTAAGAATTTTATAGATATTAAAAATAATTATTGATTAGCTGGTTTTACAGCTGCAGATGGTTCTTTTTTATCATCTATATATAATCCTAAAGATACATTATTATTTAAAGATATAAGACCTAGTTATGTTATTTCACAAGTTGAAACACGTAAAGAATTAATTTATTTAATTCAAGAATCTTTTGATTTATCTATTTCTAATGTTAAAAAAGTAGGTAATAGAAAATTAAAAGATTTTAAATTATTTACTAGAACTCTTAATGAATTAATAAAATTTATTTATTATTTTGATAAATTTTTACCTTTACATGATAATAAACAATTTAATTATGTTAAATTTAGATTTAATCTATTTATTAAATCATATAATTGAAATAATAGAGTCTTTGGTTTAGTATTATCTGAATATATCAATAATATTAAAATTGATAATTATGATTATTATTATTATAATAAATATATTAATATACATAATGCACGTAAACCTAAAGGATACATTAAATAATTAATTATCCTTATTATTATAATTATTCTATATGTTATAATAAAACATATAAAATTTTATAATACAAAAAGAATTTTCATATTCTTTTTTTTTAATAATATTCTTTTATTTAATATATTTTTAATATTATTCCCACCGTGGGACAAAACCAACCCGATGAATATGAATAACGGAATTGTATTGTAATACACCCACAGGGATAATAAATATTATTGTTATTATATTATTTAAATATTTTATAATATATTTATTACATTAAATAAAAAATATCTATATTTTTTATATAAAAATCTAAAATTATATTAATATATATATTTTATATACTTTTTTATAATATTATATAATAAAGGGTTATAATTAAATTTTATTTATTATTAAAAAAGCTAAATCCATAAATTTAAATTATATTTTAAATTTATATTGTATTATTAATATAATATATTATTAATGTTATTTATTTTATATTATTATTAAATATTTATTTCTCCTTCGGAATTCCCTTCCGTAGAGCGGAAACTAAAATTATATATTATATATAAATTATTATAATAAAATATCTAGTTATTATTAATATTATATATAATATAATATAATATATATACTTTTTTTAACAGCATCATATTTAAAAGATGCAGTATACTTACATTAAATTATAAAATAAAAATATTAATATAAATAATTTATATATGAAATATTAAACTTATAATAAATCCAATATATACCTATTCATATCCCTTTTTAATAATATTCTTTTATTTAATATATTTAATATATTTAATAATTTTTATTATACTTTTTTATTTATATTATATGATTAATACAATATATTATTAATCTTACTTACTTTTTTATTATTATTTAATCTTTATTATCCTTCAGGATTCCCATAAGACGGGAACTAAAATTTATATTATATATAAATTATTAAAATAAATATAAAATTACTTAGTTATTATTAATATTATATATAATATATATATATATTCTTAAAATAATATAAAAAAAAAAGAAAGTACTTAATTAATATTATTATAAATAATATTTATTAAAAATAATATAACATAATTTATATAAAAAAAAAATCATTATTATATCTATATGATATTTTTTTATGATTTATATATCAACTTAAAAACTAATATATTTATTATATTATAATCTTATTTTTATAATATAAATAATATTCATATTTATTTTTATATACAAATAAATACATTTATTTATAATAATTAAAAAGAATAAATATTTTATTATAATAGTTATACCATATTTATTACCCATTATAATAAAATATATAACAATTATAATATATAATTATATTTTTTATATAATTATATTAATTTCTTAAAAAATAAAAATACTTATAGATTCCTATATTAACTTAAAAACTATTAATATAATTAATATACTTTTTATTATCTTTTATTTTATAAAAATTTTATTATTATTAAATATTTATAATGTTATATTTTTTTATTTATTAAATATATAAGTAATAGGGGGAGGGGGTGGGTGATAATAACCAAACTATTAAATATATATAGAGCATACATTAGATAAAATTTAATAATATAATCAATAAATAATAATTATAAAGTAATTAATTATATAATATAAATAATGTATAAACAATATAATAAATAATATAATATAAATATAAACTTAAAAAAAAATAATAAATTTAATAATATAATAATAGATAAACAAGAAGAAATTCGGGTCCCATAATAAATTATTATTGAAAATAATAATTGGGACCCCCATATAGAATATAAATATTAATTAATAATATATTATATATAAATATAATAAATTATTTGTATATAAAATATATATAATTTATATATAAATATTAAAATATTATATAAATAAATAGTTATAATAAAAAATTATATAATATAAATAATGTATTAACAATATAATAAAATTACCGTGGGTATCAACCCCATTGTGTTAATCACCGATTTTATTTTATTTCATGAGAGAAATAATTTTAATTATCATAAATAAGTTCAATTAATAAGATAATAAATAAAAATAATAAGATATCCGGGTCCCATAATAAATTATTATATAAAATAATAATTGGGACCCCTACATATAATATAAATAATAATTAATAATTTAATATATATATAAATAATTATATATATATATATTATAAATAATAATAATAATAAATATTTTTTTATTAATAATAATTATAAATATTTTATTAATATAAACTTTATAATTATTTTATTAAAATTTTATATATTTTTTCATAATAATTTTATTTTTTTTCCTGTGGGATAAAACCAACCCGGTTATTAACGGGGTTGTAATGTAATGCGTCCACGGAGGTTATATAAATTTCTAATGTTTATATAAATAATAAATAATATTCATTAGATGTATTATTATATGTAATATAATACAGATAATGTTACCCTCCTTCGGGATCCCCGTTGGAGACGGGGGACTATTGTATATAATTATTAATAAATATACTTATCTATTTATTAATAAAATATCTACGTAATACAATCTCGTTATATTAATCACCGAATTGATCCCATGGGAAGGAGATAAATATTAATATTTCATTAATAATTATAATTCTAATTATAATTATAATTATATTTTTTATAATAATATAATAAGTATTTTATATATAATATAAAAATAATATATAAATAATAAATATTTTATATAATAATAATAATATATTAATATAATATTATTATTAATGAATATCTATTTATTATTAAAATAGATATGAACATCATATTATATTTAATATTTATAAATATAATCCTAAATATAATAATAATTATTATATATTTAATATAATAATTTTATAAAAGTTTATAAATATATAATCTATTTTTATATCTTCTACAATAAGATTATAAATATAAATTTAGTAATAATATTACTTTCAATTAACTATATAATATAATGTAATATGGATAAACATTATCTGTTGTTTATGGGCAATGTTAATCCTCCTTCGGTGTCCCCACCTCCAACGGGGACTATTATATATAATACTTAATAAATATACTTACATCTTTATATATATATATAAAATACCCATGCAATTAATTCAACCCCATTGTGTTGTGTTATTAATAGGATATTCCATGAAGAAATATACTAATTTATTATATTAATTTATAAAATATAATTTCAATATAATTTATATATTTATATTAATTTAAATAAATCCCCCGCGGGCGTATTACAACCCCGTTGTGTTATTCACCGGGTGCCCACGGGGGTTAATAAAATTATATATTATAATATAGTCTGTTATACTAGAATGGGATAGGAGCCGTAGGAGATATTAATTTTTTAATTAAGATTTATTATTAATAATAATAATAATATATATATATATAAAATATATAAATATATATAAAAAGTATAAAAAGTATTTTTAATAATAATATATTAATAAATAAGTAGATATTTATATCTTATTAGTAAATCTTTAATGAAAGGAGTCTCCGCCCATTAGGAGGGGACCCCGGAGGAGTAATTATAATTTATTTCATAATAAAATAATTAAGATTATATTTATATATATAAATATAAATATAAATAAATATTAAATAATAATAATAATATATTATATTATAATAATAATATATTAATATAATTTCATTATTAATGAATACTTATTAATTATTATTATTAGATATGAATCTCATATTATAATTATAATTAAAAATATTAAGATAAAATATATAAATTAATTATAACTTTAAATAAAATAATAATTATTATATATAATAATATATTTAATAAAAGTTTATAAATATATAATTTATTTATTTATTTTCATGGATAAATAAAAAAAATAATAATAATATTACTTTCAATTAACTATATAATATGGGTTAAACATTATCTATTATTCACTGACAATGTTTAATTCTCCTTAAGGGGTCCCTTTGGAGATGGGGACTATTATATATAATTATTAATAAAATAAATATAAAAATAATAATATTATGATTAATGAAGAGTTTGAAATTTTATTATTCATATCAATGCTTAATTTTTATTTTAATTATAAAAAAAAAATTCTTTTAATTTGTAATATATATAAATAAATATATAATTTATATTTTAAATAATTAATATATTATATATATATATATAAATATATATAATTTACTTTTTTATTGATATTTATTTTAATATTTTTTTTTTACCTATAAAAATTATATTTATTTAATTATATGTTTTTATTTATATTAATAAATAATATAATATAAAAAGGGGGGGTATATAAATAATATGAATAAAGTATAAATATATTAAATATATCATAAATTTAATAAATATTATAATAATTTATAATGATAAGATATCTGGGGTCCATAAATAATTATTATTTTCAATAATAATAGGGACCCCCACTCATCTATTATATATATATAAATATATAAATTATACCTCCTTTCATAAAGGGTTCCCTTTATTGTTATTATGGGGATCCGGTACTCCTCACCTGAGGATGAACACTTTATTTTATTTAATTTAATTTAATAAAGGTGTTTATTATAAATATAAATAAATAATATATATATATATATATAATTATAATAAAAATAATAATATAATATATAACAAAAAATAACTTATTAAATATAATATAAAAATAAAATATAATTTATAATAATAAATATAATTGTTTATATATATTAATATTTAATATATAAGATTTATATAACCCCTCCTCCGTGGGTACAATTCAATCCGGTTGTTTACCGGTTTTATTCCTACGAGGGGAAAATATTATTTATCTTTATAAAATAATATTATAATAATTTTATTAAGAAATAATAATAATTATTTTTCTTTGTTATTTTATTAGAAATTAATATTACATTAACCGATGAATAATATAACATTAATATAACATTAATATAACATTAATATAACATTAATATAACATTAATATAACATTAATATAACATTAATATAACATTATGGGGTTGGCGCCCTAATTTAATTTAATTAAATTAAATTAAATTAAATTAAATTAAATTAATTGTGTGGATAAGATTTATAATAATAATTATAATAATTTAATTAATAATAAATATAAAAAAGAATATAATTTATAATAGATTTATATATATATATATATATATTAAATAAAATATTTACTTACTTTTTTTTTATTAATATTAAATATTAAATATAAAGGTATTTTTATTTATAAAAAGTATATATATATAATAATTATAATTAAATAATTATTTAAATAATTACCCCCTGTGGGCACCCAGTGAATAACACAACGGGGTTGAATTGCGCCCGCGGGGGTTATAAAAAGGTTTAAAAAGGGTATATAAAAAATTATTATAAGTATATATATATATATAATTATATATAATAATCTATTTATATATATTGGTCTTAATATAATTATAAGATATATTATATAAGTAATATATAAAAAATAATATTATAAATATATATATAGATATAAAAATAAGAATAAAATAATTATAATTTAATTTATATATTAATAATAATAAGATAAATATATAAATTATAACTCATTTATTAGGGGGTTACTTTATTGTGGAGATCGAAACTCTTTCCCCCCTTAAACTTTATATCTTTATTTTAATAAAATAAAGGTGTTTATTATAAATATAAATATAAATATAAATATAAATATAAATATAAATAAAAATAAATATATATAAAAAATATTTAAATAGTTTTAATATATTAATAAATAGTAATTATAGTTTTAATAAGATTAATAAATGGTAATTATAATTTTATATAGAATAATATATATATATATATATATCTAAAAAATAATTATAATTATTATATAATTATATATATTATTAATAAATATAGACCTTATCGTCTAATGGTTACGACATCACCTCTTCATGTTGATAATATCGGTTCGATTCCGATTAAGGTTATTCATAATAATAAATATTAGTAAAAAGTATATATTTATATATATCATATAAATACATTTTAATTATTTAATTGTATTTTTATTTATAAATATATATATATTCATAATAATAATAATAAATACCGATTATTATTATACTATAATAAAATATATTATATATTTTTTTTTAATTATAATATTTTAAATAAATATTATAATAAGTTATATAATTACCATAATAATGGTGTAAATAATATTTATGTATAATAATAATAATAATTATTGTTATTAATTAATTCTATAATTATTATATATTTTTATAATAATATATAATATATAATAATATAATTTATATTATCTTTTATTATTTTTTTTTTTATAATATTATTTTAAATAATAATACAATAAGATTTAATTAATAATGATTTTATAATTATAATGAACATCTTAATAAAGGTGTGAAACCCAGGGGGGAGATACCCCCAATAGGAATAATATAATTTTATAGAATATAAATTAATAATAATATAAATAACATATTAACAATATATTTTGTTAATATAATAATAATAATAATAACAATTATAATAAATTGTATAAAAATTATTAATATTATATTTATATAATATAATATAATATTAATATTAATATAAACCTTTCATAATATTAATTATATTAAATAATAATAATATCATTAATATTAATATAATCATTAATATTATTATTTTATTTTCTTAATAAATATTAATATATAAATAAGTATTCTATATTTAAATATATAATATATTATATTATTAATTTTATTAATAATATAATAGTCCCCGATTCTATATAGTAGGGGGTGAAGGATAAATTAATAATTTTTAATATTTATATAAATAATGATAATAATATAAATTTAATCCATTAATTTATAGATTAAATTAGATTATATAATGAAAGAATGAGAAATACTATTAATAAATTATAATTTAAATATAATAAAAATATCCATAAATAAAATGGTTTATAATTTTATTTTTTTATTTCTCATATTATAATATAATTATATATATAATTATAAGTATATATATATATAATAAGTATTAATTAATAATATATATTTATATATTGTTAATTAATATATATAATATTAAGTAAATAAATTTATCTTACAATTAATAAAATAAAATAAGTCTTCGCCTTCAATAGGGAGGGGGGGGGGATGAAAGAGAAATTAATTTAATTTTTATTTATTTATTAAATATTTTATAAATAAAAAAGGTAAAGTATGGCATTTAGAAAATCAAATGTATATTTAAGTTTAGTGAATAGTTATGTTATTGATTCACCACAACCATCATCAATTAATTATTGATGAAATATGGGTTCATTATTAGGATTATGTTTAGTTATTCAAATTTTAACTGGTATTTTTATAGCAATGCATTATTCATCTAATATTGAATTAGCTTTTTCATCTGTTGAACATATTATAAGAGATACACATAATGGTTATATTTTAAGATATTTACATGCAAATGGTGCATCATTCTTTTTTATGGTAATGTTTATGCATATGGCTAAAGGTTTATATTATGGTTCATATAGATCACCAAGAGTACTATTATGAAATGTAGGTGTAATTATTTTCATTTTAACTATTGCTACAGCTTTTTTAGGTTAAATAACAACAATAGCCTAAAATCATATAATTGATTAATATTATATGATAATCTATAAAAATATATAATATAATAGATAACTGTTATTAGAAATATTATATTAAAATATAGGTGATATTAGTGAAAACGATCAAAGATCAATACAATTGAGATCGTCGGTTAAATAAAGAGTCGCGACAGACTGGTTCACTGATAGATATCTGAAATGATGTTTAATGCACAGTCGATAAATGTATTTAAACAAAATTTTGAATATTATATTTAATAAAATAATTATAAATAATATATTAAAAAAAATCATTAAAACAATATAAAATAAAAAATAAAATACTAAAAAACAATATAAAGGAATTAAATATTAAAGAAATAATAATAATATATAATAAAAAATATTCTCCTTTAATAAGTCAGACTAATAATAAAGAAATTCTAAATTTTCTATTATCTTCGGATAAAAATAATAAAGATAATAAAATATTAGATGTTAAATTATTATTAAAAATACATAATGTACAACCTATTAAATATTGAATTAATTTAAAAGATAATAATCTAAAAAAAGAAATTAAGGATTATTTATATAAAAAACAAGGTATTTATTATATTGGTAATATAATAACTAATGAATTTTATATTGGCTCTGCTGGTTTTAATAATTTATATAAAAGATTTCTTAGACATTTATATACTTTAGAAGGAAATACTTCAATTGCTAAAGATATAAAAATATATGGTTTAAATACTTTTGTATATGCTATTTTAGAAATTAATGATAATTTAGATTTAGATAGAAATTCTTGATTTAATATTGAACAAATCTATTTATATAATAAATTACCTACATATAATAATGATAATTTAAAAGCAGTATTTCTTAATAAATTAGTAAAATTAAATGAAGTAGAAAATAAAATAAAATTTATAGAAAATAATGATATTTTTGGTATCTATATATATAATTATTTAACTATTAATAGTCCGGCCCGCCCCCGCGGGGAGGCGGACGCCGAAGGAGAAATATATTTAATATAATATATAATAAATATAATAATGTATATTATAATATATTAAATAATGATAAAATTAATAAAAAGTGATCTAAAGAAGGTATAATAAGAATTTTAAAGAGAATAAGTTTATCTTTAGGTTTATATAATATAAATAATGAATTAATTTGTAGTTTTGAATCTAGAAAAGTAGCAGCTCATTTATTAGGTTGTACAGATAGAACTATTATTAGAACTATTAAAGGTTCAGGTTATATATATATTCCTAATCAATTTATACCTTATTTAAAAGATCATTTTGATATAAATAGTAAACCTATCATTAATAATTTAAAAACTTTAGATTTAGAATATATTTCCTATAGAAATAAAATTCATATAATTAAAGCTACTAGATATAATTTAGTTAATACTACTAAAGTATTTATTAAAGATAATATTCAAAAGTAGTTGTATTGTTGTGTTTATGGACAGAGTGCGATAAGTCAAGTGTATTATTATAATATCAAACCATAATATATTAACTATTATTATGAAATGATTATATTAGTACATAATATATACTTAATTAAACATGCATTATTAGTAATGATTTTGTATGAAGCTTTAATATAATAAGTAAGATTCATAAGGATAGCGAAAGTCAATTTAACATTTTAAAATATCATTAATAAACATAAAATTTATAAGGAGTAAGTTATCTAATTCTGTCTAAGATACATGTACATACGTTAATACTTATTGGTATAAAGTTAAAATCCTAAGTGAAATCTATGAAAGTATAATAATACAAACTTAATAAGCCCAATTATTTCCATATATAAAATATATATATATAATAATAAATATATGGTAGTTATATATAATATTATTAATTAATAATAATAATAGAAATTATAATATATAATAAGTGGGTAGAAGACTATTAAAAAAGCGAATGATTATATGTAATGTATAATATAGATCTCATTATAATATTTTTATTTTATTATAATGTTAATGATTAATGTGAAAGCATGCTAACTTTAATATAGGATGATTTATATTTTAATAAATCGTTTGAGCTGTATGCCATGAAAGTGGCACGTACAGTTCTGAGTGGGGGAAAATCTGTAAAGATCTACCTATCACAATTGTCACATTGAGGTAATATAAATATCGCCTCAAATATATTTTATATAATAATTATAAATTATATAATTTTATCAATAATTATATATAATAAATATATTATTAATATAAAAATAACAAAAAAAAAAGAAATGAATAATTATATTGGACCATTAAATATAGATATTATATCTATTATTTATGGATCAATATTAGGAGATAGTCATGCTGAAAAATTAAAAGGTGGAACAAGAATTCTATTTCAACAAGAAAATATTCATAATGATTATTTATATTATTTACATAGTTTATTAGCTAATTTAGGTTATTGTAATACTAATTTACCTCTTATTAAAACAAAATTAAGTAAAAATGGTAAAATTATACAAATTTTAAGATTTGGAACTTGAACATATAATTCTTTTAATTATATCTTTAAAGAATGATATATTCTTAAAAAATCTAATAAAGGTTATATTAAAATTATACCTAAATCATTAGAACTTTATTTAACACCATTAGCTTTAGCTATTTGAATTATAGATGATGGTTGTAAATTAAATAAAGGTTTAAAATTTTATATTAATTATTTTAAATATGAAGAAGTATTATTTTTAACAGAATTATTATATAAAAAATATAATATTAAAGCTACTATTCAAAAAAGTAATATAAATAATACACAATATATTATTTATGTATGAACTGAATCAATACCATCTTTAGCTAAAATTGTTTCACCATATATTATTCCAAGTATAAAATATAAATTTGATAATTATTTATTATAAAATATATAGTATTATAATTTTTATTATAATGCAATATTATTGAAAACTGTCAAAATTATATTATTAAGTAACAAGACAGTGGGTTATATATATATATATATATATGATCCCAACAGAATACACCAATAATAGATATTATTAATAATAATATTTAATGTTTATTCGAAGAAAATTTATAATTAATTAATTAATTAATTAATTATAACACAAGGTTTAATAATTTTATATATAACATATAACTATTTCTAATAGATATTATTAAATACAGGGTATTATTTATATTAATAAATCAATAATTAATTAATTGATATTATTATTAAAAAATAATAATAATTTATAAATAATATTATTTTCTTGGCACTAGTTATTACTAATTTATTTTCAGCAATTCCATTTGTAGGTAATGATATTGTATCTTGATTATGAGGTGGGTTAAATAGAGAGGATCCACATTATAGTAATATAATGTTAAATAAATCTGTTTTATGCTGGAACGTCTTCATTTGAATAATGAACTACTATATTATTAAATGATCCGCAAACATTATAATTATAATTATAATGTTTTGAGGGGGTATTTGAAATAAAAATAATAAAGTAAAAATGTTTATTATAAGAAGAAAATCAGCAGTAATAAATATTTTAAATTTGTATTTTATTAGAATAAAAATATTAATTACTCAGAGACTAAATAGTAGTTATTTAAATACTATAATTATTCATGATAAGAATCATGAATTAAATACAGATAATCCTATTTATGCTTATATTGTTGGTTTATTTGAAGGAGATGGTTGAATTACTATTTCTAAAAAAGGTAAATATTTATTATATGAATTAGGAATAGAAATAAATATTAGAGATATTAAATTATTATATAAAATTAAAAATATTATTGGAGTTGGTAAAATTTCTATTAAAAAAATAAAAAATAAAGATGGTACTATTAAAGAAATATGTAAATATAATGTAAGAAATAAAAATCATTTAATAAATATTATTATCCCTATTTTTGATAAATATCCTATATTAACAAATAAATATTATGATTATTTATTTTTTAAAGATAATTTATTAAAAGATATTAAATATTATAATGATTTACCTAAATATAAACGTCCTATAAAATCATTATACAACCTAGAAAATATTTTAAATAAAAATTATTTTTCTTATTGATTAATTGGTTTTATTGAAGCTGAAGGTTCTTTTAATATTTATACTCTTAAAAATAATATTAAACTAGCTAGTTTTGAAGTATCTCAAACTAATAATTTAGAAATTATTGAAGCTATTAAAATTTATTTAAAAATTAGTCAAAATGTATATACTAATAAAGATAATAATTCAAGAATTACTCTAAAAAGTATTAGAGGTATTGAAAATATTGTAAAATTTATAAATAAAAATCCTATAAAATTATTAGGATATAAAAGATTACAATATTTATTATTTTTAAAAGAATTACGTCTAATTTCTAAATATAATAATAATTTAAATATTCCTCAAAATTATTAATATATTATAATATTTATCGATAAATTTATTTTATCAATCAATCAATCAATCAATCAATAAATATATGACCCGCCGATTAATATTGCTAAGCTATATTCTCGACGGGTATTATAATAAATAATTATAAGCATAAAGGATTAAGATATAGTCCGAACAATATAATGATATATTGAGTATAGTAAGAATATAATATTACTTATTAACTATTACGTTATTTATCAATCCCCACCAATATAACATTGCAATGTTGTATCATGAAGGAGGAAAATATATTTAATATTATATGTAACTATCAACATTCTTTTTTTTTTGCTCTGTATCAAATCCTCTAATCCAAAGATTCTTTGCATTACATTATTTAGTACCTTTTATTATTGCAGCAATGGTTATTATGCATTTAATGGCATTACATATTCATGGTTCATCTAATCCATTAGGTATTACAGGTAATTTAGATAGAATTCCAATGCATTCATATTTTATTTTTAAAGATTTAGTAACTGTATTCTTATTTATGTTAATTTTAGCATTATTTGTATTCTATTCACCTAATACTTTAGGTCATCCTGATAATTATATTCCTGGTAATCCTTTAGTAACACCAGCATCTATTGTACCTGAATGATACTTATTACCATTCTATGCTATTTTAAGATCTATTCCTGATAAATTATTAGGTGTTATTCTAATGTTTGCAGCTATTTTAGTATTATTAGTTTTACCATTTACTGATAGAAGTGTAGTAAGAGGTAATACTTTTAAAGTATTATCTAAATTCTTCTTCTTTATCTTTGTATTCAATTTCGTATTATTAGGACAAATTGGAGCATGTCATGTTGAAGTACCTTATGTCTTAATGGGACAAATCGCTACATTTATCTACTTCGCTTATTTCTTAATTATTGTACCTGTTATCTCTACTATTGAAAATGTTTTATTCTATATTGGTAGAGTTAATAAATAATTAAATAATATATATTATTATTTAATATATATATAATATAAATTAATATATAGTACCTAATTATATAATGAAAATACTGATAAAGATACATATATAAAATAAATTATTATTAATAAATAAATTTATTTATTAAATAATAATACTTTAATAATATTCTTTTAATAATAATATATATATCATTTATAAAAATAAATAAAAAAATATTAAATATAAAATAAAATCTCCATAAACGTAATTCAACCCTGTTGTGTTATTAACCGGATTGATGCCCATGAAGGAAATAAATTATAAAAATAATTATAAATTTTTATAAAATATCTATTATTTATTCAATTATATAATACATAAAATAATATTTATTCTTATAAAAATAAATTAATTAATTAATTAATAATGAAATAATATATTTATTAAATTAAATTAATATAAATCAATTAATAATATAATATAATATAATAGAATATAATATAATATAACTAAATTGAATTATAACCTACCCAATACCCTCTCCCACTATTTTATCATATAATAATAAAATATATATTATTATTTAATATATTATAGTTTCGGGGCCCGGTCACGGGAGCCGGAACCCCGCAAGGAGATTTATTTATTAATTATTATTATCATTATTATTCTTTATTTAATATTTTTTTTTATTTATTACAAATATAAAAGTATTCATTAAATATAAAATTAAATATAAAGTTCTTTATATATATTAATGATTATCACTATTGATAATAAATAAATTACTTTAAAATTTATTATCATAAATGCATAAACTATTAATAATTAATTTTTAATTTATAATTATTAATTATTTATATATATATATATATATATATTTTATTAATATCTAATAAATATTTTAATTAATTGTAATTAATTAATATTATAATAATTATTTATATATATATATTTATTTATTTTATTTATTTATTTATTATAAATAATAAATAATAATATCATAGATATATTATATATATTATTAATTTATTAATAAACACCTTAATTTAATAAAGATGTAAATTTTATCGATAGTAGTATTAATAAATATTTTATTATAATAAGTTTAAATAAGTTATGATTTTTGATAAGTATTGTTATATTTTTTATTTACCAAATATATAAGTAATAGGGGGAGGGGGTGGGTGATAATAACCAAACTATTAAATATATATAGAGCATACATTAGTTAATATTTTATAATATAACTAATATATAATAATTATAATATAATTAATTATATAATATAAATAAAGGTATTAACAATATAATAAATTGAATAAAATAAAATATAATATTAAATAAAAACTAAATAAAGAATATAATAAATGATAAACAAGAAGATATCCGGGTCCCATAATAAATTATTATTGAAAATAATAATTGGGACCCCCACATTAAATATAAATAATAATTAATAATATATTATATATATTAATATATAATAATATTATTAAAATATAAATTATATCATAAAAATAAAATATATATATATATTTTTAATAAATATTAATATATAATAAATTATGAAAAAATATTTATTTCATAAAAAAAAATAAAGTTTCCTTATGGATAAATAAAAGATAAATAAGGAATAAATTCCATGAGAAGTATATAATTATGATAATGATTATATTTTTATTTATAATAATAATAATAAATCATAATATTAATTCTTTTATATTTTATAAATTATCATTATTTATATATTTATATATATATAATATAATATAAACATTTAAAAATTATATTCTTTTTATAATTTTTAATAATAAAATAATATGTATTAATTAAATATTATAATTTCCTACTCTTATCGAAATTATTCCCTTTTTATAAACTATAAAATTTTATATAAATATAAATATAATATATGGTAAATTTATTTACAATAAAATATATTATATATTTAATATTTTTATTATTATTACCTTTTTTATTATATTTTAATATATAATAAATAAAGATAATTATATTTAACCCCCGTGGGACCAACCCGGTGAATATGAACAACGGGGTTGAATTGCGCCCGCGGGGGATTTATTAATTTATTATAATAATATTTCATATTATAAATTATTATTACTTTTTTTTTTGTATTTATATTTTAATAAATATAAATATAAGGTATTCATTAAATTATTTATATAATTTAAATAATAATATTAGTATATAAATATTTATATAAGTAATATATATATAGTTTATGATATTTATATCATAATTATAATAATAATTATATAAATCTTATACACATTTATATAAAAGTATATATATATATATTATTAATATAATAATTATTAAAATAAATAAAATTTATTAATTTTATTTTTTATCTTCTTTCTTTCTTTTTTTATTTCTTTTTAATAAATAATAATATAATATAATTTATAATATTATTAAATAATAAAAAGTATATTATGTATATATTATAATATATAAAAAGGGGGGGGGGGATGGTAGATAATAAGTAATGAATAATTATTTTATTATTATAAAAATAAGTGTATTAAAAATAATAAATAATAATATTAATATGTTAATTATATATAATAAATTATTAACATATAATTATATATATATATATAAATAATAATAATAATTTATATATAATATAAGATAATAATAGATTAAATATTTAATAAATAAATATTATGCAATTAGTATTAGCAGCTAAATATATTGGAGCAGGTATCTCAACAATTGGTTTATTAGGAGCAGGTATTGGTATTGCTATCGTATTCGCAGCTTTAATTAATGGTGTATCAAGAAACCCATCAATTAAAGATCTAGTATTCCCTATGGCTATTTTAGGTTTTGCTTTATCAGAAGCTACAGGTTTATTCTGTTTAATGGTTTCATTCTTATTATTATTTGGTGTATAATATATATAAATAATATATTATAAAATAAAATAAAATAAAATAAAATTTCATTGATTAATTAATAACATTCTTATAATTATATATTATTAGTTTTTACAAAAAAAAAAAGAAATAAATATAATAAAAAGCTATATTTTATACATTTTTTAATTAATTAATATATAAATAAATTAATAAATTATGGATAATATATAATTACTTTTTATATAATTAATCAATAATTATTATAAATAATTATAATATTTTTAATACTCCTTTCGGGGTTCCGGGCTCCGTACCGGCCCCCGGAACTAATAAAACATTAATATAATAATTTATAATAAAAAATAAATATATAAATATTTAATAAAAAAAAAGATAATCTTTAAAGGAGTAATAATAAATTTAATATATATGTAGAATATTAAAATATATTAAATATATTAAATTGAATACAATTTAATTTTATTGTATTATATTATTTATCAAATAATATAATGTTTTATTTAATTAATTAAATTTAATTTAATAATTAAGATTATAAATAAATTATAATATATTATATATAATATAATTAAATATATTATAAATCTATATAATAGTCACCGCCACCAGTGGGGTGAAGGAGAATATATTTATATTTATATTTATATTTATAATTACCAATAAAATAAAATAAATAATTATTATATAATAATAATAAAATTATTTTAATATTATAATTAAAAAGAAAATAAATAAATAAGTTTTTATATTTATCCTATTAATATTATCTACTGGAATTGTAACTAATTATATAATATTATATTTAATTTAAAATTTTTAATAATAATAATATATATATAGATTTTATTTATATTTTTTATAAAAAGGATGGTTGACTGAGTGGTTTAAAGTGTGATATTTGAGCTATCATTAGTCTTTATTGGCTACGTAGGTTCAAATCCTACATCATCCGTAATAATACATATATATAATAATATTAATATTATATAATTTTATTAATATATAATATAAAGAATATATAATATCACCTTTCGGTGTCCCGCCCCTCAAGGGGGACGATGACTCCTTTCTAATAAATAATAATAATAATTATTTTATTAATAATATTATTTATATAATAATATCATAATAATAATAATTTTATTAATAATATTATTTATATAATAGTATCATTTGTTATTTATAAAATTAATAATAATTTTCCCCTGTGGGCACCAACCCAGTTAACAACTGGATTGTAATGTAATGCAGGGGTAATAAATAATAATAATTTATAATTTATGATTTATAATTAATAAATAGGATAAATAATGATAAAAGTATTTATAAAAGATTTTTAAAGAGTTTTATAAATAATATATAAAATATTTTTAAATAATTAATAATTCTTTAAATTTATATATATATTTATTTTTATAATAAAAAATAATTAATAATATAAATAAAATATATTAATTTATATATATATATATATTAAATAAATAATTAATTTTATATATTACCCCCGCGGGCGCCAACCCAGTTGTTCACTGGGTTGGTCCCACGGGGGGTAAATTATATAATATTACTTCTATTAGGTTATTGGATATTATATAAGAGTATGTAATTATTAATAAACTGCAAATAAATATCTAATATATTATTATTTATAATAATAAATAATATTATAATAAAGATGCATATTATATATATATATATAATATATATTATATATATATATATATAGATAAAAATAATAATAATAAAAATAATGAAATTAAGATTATTAAATATAATTATATCAATAATAAAAAAACTTAATAATAATAATAATATTAATAATATTAATACTCCTATTAGAATTTCGGATTTCGTATTGGGGACCATAATTAAGAAATTATTATTAAAGAATATATTATTAGATATAAATAATAAAAGAATAAATAATATAAAAATTATATTAAATAATAATAATATTAATATTAATAATAAATTACAACATTTAAATAATATAAATAATTGAAATCTACAAATTTATAATTATAATAAAAATATAGAAATTATAAATACTATAAATGATAAATTAATTAATAAATTATTATATAAAATAATAACTTTAAAATTAAATAATATAAATATTAATAAAATTATTATAAGTAAACTTATTAATCAACATAATTTAAATAAATTAAATATTAAATTTTATTATTATAATAATAATAATAATAATATTAATAATAATAATAATAATAATTATTATATAAATATAATAAATAAATTAATAAATATTATAAATAATAATATAAATAATAGTTTATGTAATATTTTAAGTTATTATTATAATAAAAAAGTAACTATTGAACCTATTAAATTATCATATATTTATATAAATAGTGATATTTTTAGTAAATATATTAGTTTAAATGATATAGATAAATATAATAATGGTATTTTAACTAATTATCAACGTATATTAAATAATATTATACCTAAATTAAATGATCATAATATTTCTATAAATTATATTAATAATATTAATAATATTAATAATAATAAATATAATAATATAATTAATTTATTAAATAATAATAATAATAATAATAATAATAATAATAATAATTATAATAATAATAATAATTATATTGGTAATATTAATAATATTTATAATAATATAACTATTAATAATATTCCTATAGATATTTTAATATATAAATATTTAGTTGGTTGATCTATTAAATTTAAAGGTAGATTAAGTAATAATAATGGTAGAACTAGTACACTTAATTTATTAAATGGTACTTTTAATAATAAAAAATATTTATGAAGTAATATTAATAATAATTATAAATTAAATTATATCCCTTCTAATCATAATTTATATAATAATTCTAATATTAATAAAAATGGTAAATATAATATTAAAGTTAAATTAAACTTTATTTAATATAATATAATATATAAAAAATAAATATATATATAAATATATAATTATTAATATATAAATAATATTTTTAGAATTTAATAATATAAATATTAATATTACTCTTATCAAAATTACTCTCCTTACATAAAATTCACACTTTTATTATATTTAATAAAATTAAAGGATTCATTAATAATTATTATTAATCCCCCGCAGGTGCAATTCAACCCCGTTGTTCATATTCACTGGGTTGGTGTCCACGAGGGTTATAAATTATTCTTATTTAATTTATATATTAATATATATTATAAATAATTATTATTAATAGTTAATTATAAATATAAATATATATATATATATCCTTTATAATATTATTAATTATTATTAAAATATCAAATATTTAATTATATAAATTAATCTATTTATATAAAATATATATAATATAAATTATAATCTATAACAAAATAAAAATAAAAAAAATCAATACTATTATCTTTTTTTTATAAAAATGTATAATATGTAAAATAAATAAAATAATATTCTTAATTTTTTTATATCCTTTATATATTCTTTTTATATTCTTTAATTATTTTTTATTTATATCATTTTTTTTTAATATAAATTTAACATATTAAATTAAATATTAAATATAATATAATATAATATAATATAATATAATCTAATTTAATATAATATAATATAATATAATATAATATAATCTAATTTAATATAATATAATATAATCTAATCTAATCTAATTCAATTATATTATTTATAAATTTTATTATAAGATATATATTAAATAATATAATTTTATTCCTTTGAGTTATCCATTGAGAAGAAACTATTTAATTTATTTTTTATTTTTATTTATTTTAGGGATTATATATTAAATATAAGAATTATATAAAAATATATTGTAATATATATATATAATTATAAATTAATTTTATTATAATTATAAAATAAGAATATATTTACTCCTTCGGGGTCCCACCGTGGTGGGGGGGGGTCGGACTCTTTTTATAATTTTTATTCTTTATAAATATCTTAAATAATTCTATAATATTTATTTATATTATTATATTAATAATATTTATTATTATTATTTTATATATTTATATATATTATATAATATATATATATAGATATAATTATTATATATTTATTAAATATTTAGAATATTATATATTTATGAATATATAAGTAATAGGGGGAGGGGGTGGGTGATAAGAAACTAAAATGAATAATATATATAAAGCATACATAAGTTAATATTTAATAATATAATCAATTAAATATATTATTATAATATATTATAATTAATAATATAAATAATGTATAAACAATATAATAAATTGAATAAAATAAATTATAATATTAAATAAAAATTAAATGAATAAAAATAATAAATGATAAACAAGAAGATATCCGGGTCCCATAATAAATTATTATTAAAAATAATAATTGGGACCCCACCTATAATATAAATATAAATAATTTATATTAAATAAAATATATAAAATAATATATATAAAAGTATATTCTTTAATATTTAATATATATATATATTTTTTATTATTAAAAAGTAATAAACTTCTTATTAATTTTTTTATAGTTCCGGGGCCCGGCCACGGGAGCCGGAACCCCGAAAGGAGAAATACTATAATAATTTTAATAAATATATAAATAAAATAATACGGGTCCAACATTACCCGTTGTTCACAGGTAATGTTTAACCCTCCTTCGAGGTCCCTCCAGCGGGGACTATTGTTATTATATAATAAATTAGTTCTAATTTATAATAAATAATTAATTAATAAAAAATCTTAATAGAATAAATAATAATATTTATTATATTTTCAATAAAATTAATAATAATAATAATAATGATTATAAAAAATAAAATATATATATATATATATAATATTTAAAAATTTATTATAATAATAATATTTTATTTATTTTTTTTTTATAAACTCTTAAAAGATATTTTATTAATAATAATAAATAATTATAATATATGATTGATTTATAATTATTTTTTTTATTTAATCTTTATATTATTAATATTCATATATGGTTTCTATAAAAGGTTTATAACTATTATTAATATTTAGTTACTAGTTTAAGGAATTGATTATGAAATAAATAATTACTTCTATCAGATTTTTTAAAACTAATAATAATAATTTATAACCCTCGTGGACACCAACCCAGTGAATATGAACAACGGGGTTGGCGCCCGCGGGGGATTTATAATTTATATAAATAATTTGTAATTCCAATAGGGGGTATTATTACTATTAATCAAATGGATCTTTTATTTTTTTTAATATATATATATATATTATATAAATAATTTATATATTAAATTAAATTTAATAAAATATATAAATAATATAATAATATAATAAATTATTATGAAAAATATTATTCTTTTAAAAATACCAATTATCTTTTTAGTTCATTTCTTTTAAATAAAATATATATAAATAATTAACAATAAAATATATATAAATTATTAACAATAAAATATTACTCCTAGTGGGGTTAAATATTAATATTTAAATCTATAATTATTTATATATTAATTTATATATAATATATATATTATATAATAATATATTAATAATAATATATATTAATAATAATAATAATAAATATATATATATATTTTTTATAATAATATAATAAATTATAATAAAATAATAATATTATTATTTTGATATTTAACCCCTCATGGAACCAACCCGGTGAATAACACAACGAGGTTGTAATGTGGGGGTAATATAAATAATAATAAACTTTAATGATAAATTATAAAAATGAATTAATTATTTTTAATATTTATTTATATAAAAAAAAAATAATAATAATATAAATATAATATGTATTAAACATTATCTATTATTCATTAACAATGTTTAATTTTATTGTCATCTCCTTCTGGGTCCGTCCCATGGCCATGGGGAGCGTGCCGGACTATTATTTTTATATATTTATTAATAGTTACGGAGCCTGTTATAGAATCCATAACTCCTTATGATATGAGTTATAAATATATTAAAAGTCTAATTAATTTAAAATTCAATATAAAGAGAAGAATAAAAATTTTATAAGAATATATTATAATAATTATTTATTTTTATTATAAGTTTATTATTATTATTAATTTAATAATTACATAAATAAAAAGTAAATAGTTTCGGTCTTAATAGGAAACCGTAATATCAATAAGATAAAAAATAAGGAATTATTATCTTTTTTAAATAATAATATATTTATAATTATATATATAAATATATATAAATTTCTTTATATATTAATATATAATATTAATATTGATATTGGATGTATTTAACCCTATTATGTTATATTATATTATTATATTATTTATATATCTTATATAATATAATATTTATATTTAATAAATATATTAAATATATGAAAATAAAAATAAGTATAATATTATTTTCCCCCGTGGGACCAACCCTGTGAATAACAGGGTTGAATTGCGCCCGCGGGGGTAATATATTAATAATTTATAATAATCAATCAATAATAATAATATATATAAATGTTATATATTAATAATTTATAATAATTAATCAATAATAATAATAAATATTAATTTTATATAATTTTTATTAGTGTTATATAATTGATTCTTATAAGATAAAAACCCCGATAGGAAATATATTAATTAATATTTTATTGATCATAAATAAATAAAAATCTATTAATTAGTATATAACTAATTTTAATATAATTATATAAAAATTAAAGTTATTAATTTTAAGATATTATAATATTAATAAAAATTATATTGTAATATTAAAATTATTATTAATATAATATAATATAATATAATATAATATAATATAATATTAATATTAATATTAATAATTATAATTACAATTATAATTAAATTGAATATAATAAATTTTATTGTATTATTTATTTATTAAATATAATATTAATCCTATTTTTATTATAGTTTATGATTAATCATAATATAAAAATAATAAATAATAAAAAGTCCTTATTATTATATAAAACATTAATAAGAAATAAATACTTTATATTTATATTTATATTTATATCTATTAGAGTTTTAGATTTCATATCAGATCCTATATTATATGATATTTAACCCTTGGGGATTCATATCTTTATAAAATATAAAATATTAAATATTAAATATTTAATATTAATAAAAAAAATATTACTCTTAATGGGGTTATATATAATATATATAATTTTAATTATTATTATTATTATTATGTTATTATTAAATATAATATAATATATTATAATATTATAAATATATAAATAATATAAACTCTTCATATAATTATAATTTATAATTATTAATTAATTAAATTATTTAAATATATTATATATATATATCTAATAAACAATTGGGTTGAATTACAATAGTGGGGGTTATAATAATTATTAAAAAGGTTATTAATAAATAATCTAATGTAATATATAATAAATAAAAAGATTTATCATATTATATATATATTTTTTATAATTACAATTACAATTACAATTATAATTACAATTACAATTACAATTACAATTAAATTGGGCGCCAAGCCGGTTGTTCACCGACTTGATCCCAATATAATATAATATAATATATAGATATAATTTTTATTATTATTATTGATTATTATAAAATTATAATAATAAATTTATTAGTGAATATTTTTATTTTATAAAGTATGAATCAACATCCCCGGGTAGGAGTATCGGGGTTCCGGTTCCTGTGTAATCGAAACCCCAATAGAAGATAATTATTAATTAATATTATTATTAATTATTTATATAAAATTAATCACTAACTCATCTAAATTTAGTTTGTATCACAAAATATTTATTATATTATATATAAAAAGTATATATATATATATTTATAATATTAAATATTATTATAAATATTTAATAATTATATTTTATATAATATATTATTAATTATTATTAATATTCTATATGGGGGTCCCAATTATTATTTTCAATAATAATTTATTATGGGACCCGGATTTCTTCTTGTTTATCATTTATTATATTATTCATTTAATTTTTATTTCTTATTATATTTTATTTTATTCAATTTATTATATCGTTAATACTTTTATTTATATTATTAATTATAATATATTATTATAATATATTTAATTGATTATATTATAAAATATTAACTAATGTATGCTCTATATATATTTAATAGTTTGGTTATTATCACCCACCCCCTCCCCCTATTACTTATATATTTGGTAAATAAAAAATATAACATTATAAATATTTAATAAATATATAATTATATATAAATTTATATATAAAAACTTATATATTATATATATATATATATATATATATATATGAATAATATTAATAATAATAATAATAAATATTATTAATGATTTATAATTTATATAAATATCTACTCATTATGGGATTTTTAATTTCATATCGATATTAGGGACTATTAATAATTATTTTTCCCCGTGGGGAACCAGTGAATATGAACAACTGGGTTGTAATGTAATGTAATGTAATGTAATGTAATGTGGGGTAATAAATAATATAAGGATTAAATTTTATATTAATATAAATATAAAATAATAAAATATTATTCCTAGCGGGGCTAAATATTAAATTATTTTATCATATTAATTTTAACTTATTAAAAATATATTTAAACCCCCGCGGGACCAACCCGGTGAATAACACAACAGGGTTGAATTGCGCCCGCGGGGGATTTATTTATAACAATAAAATATAATTATAATTTCTTTCAATAATAATAATAATAATAATAAAATTCTAATTAATTGGTTTTGTATCAATAATAATAATTATAAATTAATTTCAAATGAGATGATTGATCGATATTATAACCATTCATTAATTAATAATAAATATACTTTTATCTTAATAATAATAATAATACTCCTATTGGTATTTTTAGGGGGGGGATAAACTAATAAATTAAACCTATATATTATATATAATATAATATGAGAATAATATATAATATATTTATTTTTTTTATAATTATAAAATATATAAAAAATAATATAATAAGGAATATATATTAATATAAGAATTATAATAGATATAAGGATATTATGAATTTTCTGATTAGTAATAATAACTTCTATTGGGATTTTTATTTTATAAAACTAATAATAATATATGATTTATGATTAATAAATAGATGGGAGAATTGAACCCCGAAGGAGTGAATATAATAATTATTATATAATTAATAATAATAAAAATCTATAATAAATTATTAATATTCTAAAAATAATAAAAAAAATAATAATAATAAGATTATAAATAATATAATTTATATTATGATAATTATATATATAATATTTAATATATATATATATTATATATATCAAAAAGTATATTGATTAATCTATTTTAAGGATAAGAATAATGAGGACCGATATGGGGTTTGGTAGGAGTAATACTAAAGGAGTTTATATAATTATTATATATAAAAATAAAATTTATAATATGATATCATTAAAATATATATTAAATAAAAAAAAGTAAATAAGATTATTTTAACCCCCCGTGGGACCAACCCGGTGAATAACACAACGGGGTTGAATTGCGCCCGCGGGGGATTTATTAATTTATTTATTATCATAGGATTACTTTTTTCAATTCGTTTAATAATGGGATTGGCATTTAATTAAATTAAAAGTATATGAGATTTATTAAACCCCCGTGGGACCAACCCGGTGAGCAACGGGGTTGGCGCCCGCGGGGGATTTATTAATTTATTAATTTATTAATTTATTTATTTATATATATAAATAAAATTTATAAGT